TTCTGTCGAATCCACCGTTAGGTAGGTTCTAAATCGATGGAAACTGAAGGTGGGTTCTATTACCGGAGGTGGAACCGTAGCGAAGCGAAGTTTAGGAGGTCGAGTTACCGGAGGCAATGTGAATTGTTTGAGTTGCCGGAGGTATTGACTAGCTTTCCTAAATGCGGAAGTCTTTTTTTTCTTTATAGGTGGATGATAAATGGATGCATAAGCAACATTGCCCAAACTTTCAAATCCTTCTCGTTCACGAGCCAATTCTCATACTGCACAATAATAAGGAGTGCATCAAAAGAAGTTCTTAATCAGTCTATAAATCTCTGAGGTGGGGACTGGACTCTGTATAATTTCTTAATTCCAATAATTCAGTTCTTAAGAAAGCTTCAGAGTCAGAATACAAGGATTCGAACTTGTGAGCAGTTTTGTTCTTCTTTAGAATTAGGAACAAGCCCGAGATAGTTCTTAAGCAAGGGCCACCGGAGGTAAGTTTAATTAATTGACTAAAAGCCTTGAGCTTTGCTCAAGATCAACAAAGGGACTCGAGCGATAGCGAAGGTGGAACCGGAGCGAAGCGGAGTTTAGAATCGGTTCTTTAGAATAACTCAGGTGATTCTTTGAAAGTTTATAAGCAAATCTCTTGTATGAACCAAGACAAAAGAAACTCTCTCTTTGAGGCAATGTAATTGTTCTTCTTTTTAATCTATAATAAATTACTCGAGTTCAGCTACAACAAAAACCTATTACCAACCACCCCACAACCAGGGGAAGAAGCTCGGCCATGAGCATGATCAGTTCTGCCTTTCTCAAAATGCCTAAGGGACAACCAACTTCTTTGACCTAAAGGATGCGAAGCAGCTAAGGTTGATCTTGACTGAAAGGTATTGAGAGGAAGTTGAATGAGAAGAGGACAAATCAAGGAGTTCTTGCTTGATAGCACTCGGATGCAGCTCAACAAGTTGTCGTATAGGATCCGAGCCCAGCCTTGCCTCCACCACCGCCAAAATGTCAACCTCCTTGGAAAACGCAGAGCCAGAGTCCACTGATTAAGAAAAGAATATCTTTAAATTAAAACAAAAACAACAAAATGAAGAATCGCCTTTGTCTTTATCGGGAGCCCCAAGTAGAGCCATGAAATGATGCACCTACAGCAAGCCTCAAGCTTTGCTCAAGATCAACCTTGCCGGTAGGTTTAGCTTTAGGTAGGTTGAGTTTTGCTATTCTTATTAGGTAAAGAAGGAGATTGTTTACCCAAGGTGGAGTGGTGTCATTAAGTGATGGCGACATGCCAAGCTTTCAAAATCCCTTTTATAGAATGGTGCAAGCCATTATAGGCACTAGAAGGGCCTCTGACCTGCTCATTTCTATTGGAAAAAACATACTCGGATTGCATTTCCTACCCCTAGCCCCCAGTCACTCGGCAACTGGCCTAGTTTAGTGGAGAGATGCGTGCTCCTATCTGGGAAGGTACTGGGGCTTCTTTTTCTGCTGCATTCAGAAAGACTATGAAGTCTGAGAAGAAGAAGAGTTCGTAATAATTAACCCCATCAAGCTATAAAAGATCATTGGGCAGCCCATGATTAAATTCAGAATCTCTTTCAAAGTGTCACGTGCAACTCAGCATATGGCTGCCAAGTTCCCACCTAATGGAGCCATAGTCACCATTAGGTTAGATCTACACATCTCTTGGGAGTGCTACGTCTCAATGGCACTACAGCAAGGCGATTCTTCGCTCGAGCTTTTTGATAACAGCCTTGCCTCCGGTAAAGAAATCCCTTCTATTCTAGGCCGCATCGGAAGCCTAAAGAAAGAGGCCACCTAAGGCTGACCGGAGGTTTCTTCTTTAGAACCCACCTAACGGTGCCCTGATTTTCTGGTTTTAGAAAAACGGAGGTAGGTTAGCTTCTCAGAAAGAGGAGTTCATAGTTGAACCCTATTACCTATGAATGAGGAGTTCAAGAGAAGAGGCGATTCTTCGGTTAATATTTAATATCTATATCTGAAGGTTTATACTAATCGAACTCAGATCTCTACTAAGAGTATGGAAAGACCTATTCTCTAATTTCATGGATGAGAGAATTCCATATCCATATTCCATATATAAACAAAGAAATTAAAAGAACTCTGATCTAATTCAAGATTCCAAAGAAGAACTCGTTTCAATATTCCATAGAAGACAAAGATCTCGTCTCATTTCTGAGTAGCTCAAAAGTCTATCTTTCTTAGGAAGTCCCAGTTGGTAATCAAATAGAAAAGGCCATCGAAAGTTTATCTTGTGAGCAAATATTAAAAGAAAAAGAAGAACAACTTCTCACAAGTTTGCAGCCAGAGTTAGGTTGATCTCGTAGAGGTAGGTTCTTTGATCTCGAAGTGGTTGATCTCGAGTGGGAAGTCAGAACTCCTCCTTTGTCCTCATATAGGGCCAAAACCTACTAACCTTATTTTCCCTCCTAAGAGTGTTTGAAAAAATGAAAAGTTGAAGCCACATAGGGCCAAAACCTACTAAACTGGTTTTCCCTTCTTGAGGCTACTGAAAAATTGACTTTTTTGCAAAACCCCATGAAAAACGCTTCAACCTTGTTTTTCCTCCTAAGAGTGTTTGAAAAAATAAAAAATTACCAAAACTCCGTGAAAAACGCTTCATCCTTGTTTTCCCTCCTAAGAGTGTTTGAAAAAAGTCATTTTTTTGCAAAACCCCGTGAAAAATGCTTCAACCATTTTAGATTGGTGAAGTTGTTTAGTAAGCGGTCCAACACCGTTTTCTGCTTAACATTTTCTATTGTAAAAAAGGCTTTCTCTTTTCTTCTAATCGAAAATCCATCAGAAATTACTCTTGGTTGGAAAAACCAATGCCAAGTCTTTGATCAACCTCGTTTAGGGAGCAGAGTAGTCCATTTCTAGTTGTAAATCAAAATGATTTGTTTCTTATTCTTAAAGAGATTAGAATTAGAAGGGCGATTCCTCACAATCGCTCCTTGTGATGCGACGGAACCATGGCAATTAGGATCTCAAGATGCAGCAACATCGATGATGCTAGGAATCATTGATTTACATCACGATATCTTTTTCTTCCTCATTCTGATTTTGGTTTTCGTATCACGGATGTTGGTTCGCGCTTTATGGCATTTCCACGAGCCAACTAATCCAATCCCGCAAAGGATTGTTCATGGAACTACTATCAAGATTCTTCGGACCATCTTTCCAAGTCTCATCCCAATGTTCATTGCTATACCATCGTTTGCTCTTTTATACTCAATGGACAAGGAAGTCGTAGATCCAGCCATTACTATTAAAGCTATTGGACATCAATGGTATTGGAGTGCGCCTCTTAACGATGGTACTGGGCAAAGCATCTGGCTGACCGTTTTGTTCTTCTTTTTCCATCGTCGAGAGAAAAAAGAAAATTAGCATGCCAGAAAAGGGGAGTTTAGGTGGTTAGACCTAGACCCGCTCCCAGCATAGGGGCAGGGGCCTATGGTTCAATTCTTTTTGTTGCTGGAGGTACACATACCTATTCTCAGTAAGCAATATACGACAAAGAGATCTCAGCCTGCAATGTTCAATAACGGCGCTTCAGTAGTGGCATCTATCGGCACCACAGCAGTTGCGGAACTACTTCAGAATGGGTGGGATCCCCGTTGGCAACAACCACGGTAGTAGTTGCGGAACTACTTCAGAGAGGAAAATCTTGCAGCTTCGGGGATGGAGGTCCTACGGTATGTAACAGAACAGCAGACCCGTAGGTTTTGTTAATCTTACCGAATGGGACCAGCACTTCTACTTCGGAACCGAGGAGCCGTTCGCAGCGAGAAGCAAGGTCGGAGGATGTTGTGAATGGTGGGAGGTAAAAGACTAGCGCCTAACTAAAAAGGACTGATACTGATTAACTCCGTCTTTTCTTTCATTCAATTTCTTTCTAATTCTCCTAAATCAGGGACCAGCTGGCATAATGCATTCACGGTAATTCGAGGGGAGGCGATTCTTCCTAAGATCAACCTCCGGTGCGTGGAACCTCTTCAAGATCAACCTCGCCCCCAGCTAAACAATTCACATTGCCTCCAGTGGATTCTACTTCTAAAAGAATCTACCTCCGGTGACTCCTCGGGGCTCATTTATCCTTCGGTTTGTTGATCTTGACTTTCAGTCAAAGTTGACTTGACCTAGCTTTCGCTTTGCTCAAGATCAACAAAGGCTTCGTCTCATTTCTCCTTCGGCAAGATCAAAAAAACCATTTGTTTTGTTTGAGTTGAGATCTACTGAGATCGTAGACGGGCCGACTGTTCACATGAGCATAGGGAATCTAGACTCGAGCGAATCGCTCTTTCTCTGATCTCTCATTTGCCGAGCCCCTTGAAACTTTACTCTCCCATTGGTCGAGCCTTCGTCGGAAAGAATTCTTTTCGCTTTCAGTGGGGAACTGGTCGTCCCTTCTGCGTGTCGAAGTCTTGAAGGTTTTTTCGGTTTGAACTAAACACTATTTAATGGGGTAGTAAACGTTGCCTATGAGTAAGCGGACCTTCGATTCCACCGAGAACCTAACTAAAGAAAATCAGAAGAGCAAAACAAAAAAGACAAGAGTAGGCGTGGAGAGCTTTTTGCGGGGAACTTGCAAGTCAAGTTAGGGGGGAGGCGGGCGTCGACCCAATCTTATGACTATTCGGACTATAACAGTTCCGATGAACAGTCACTCACTTTTGACAGTTATACGATTCAAGAAGATGATCTAGAATTAGGTCAATCACGTTTCTTAGAAGTAGACAATAGAGTGGTTGTACCAGCCCAAACTCATATACGTATGATTGTAACACCTACTGATGTACCTCATAGTTGGGCTGTACCTTCCTCAAGTGTCAAATTTGATGCTGTACCTGGTCATTCAAATCAGACCTCCATTTCGGTCCTTAGAGAAGGAGTTTACTATGGTCAGTGCAGTGAGATTCGTGGGACTAATCATGCCTTTATGCGTGTGCCCAGATACATAGGCCGATTGCTGAGCCCACTCTGGCTCAGCCGCACCACTCAACCCGGGGTGCGAGCCACCCAAGAAGCAAGCTCTGACTATTACAGCGAGTGGCTGGAGCAGTAGGGAGCCAAAGAGCAAGGCAGTAGATAAGATAGAAGAAGGAGCCAGGCTCTCGGTAGAGCCAAGGAGACGGTTAGGATAATGAACTTGAAACGTGGAGCTCGAGCGGGCCGGCGAGCGAGTGGGTAGTGGCAAATAGCTCCCTAGTTGATGGCAGTCCCCTCTGCGGCTGGCACTCGAGGAACCACGTGTAAATACAGAGCAAGCAAGTCTGGGGGCTCGCGCAAGGACCTAAATTCTAATTCTGAGGTCGAACTGAGGACCTATATAAGTTGGGGCTACCCCGTCTCCATGGCAACGCAACAGTGTCCCGAGGAAGGAGTGGACAAGCCCTCTAGTAGCACGGACCTCTTTCTTTTAGTAGGCGACCACCCTATTCCCGGTCAATATAGATTGTGGAGGGGCTGACATTAGCCTCCTTTTCTTTCATCTATTCGCCCTTACAAAGAGATAGGCTCAAACATATCTGAAAAAAGGATCTCACTCTTTTCTTTCAGAGCCAAGAGCCTTTGTATATAAACCTGCTAATCCAGCCATTTTCTGGGCGCGAAGCTTTTGTTATTCTTATTGTTATGTACATGTCCGGTCATTCTAGATCGATTTCACATGGGCATGGCGAAAGGCGCTACTCTGATAGATAAGATCAGTGGGCAGCCAACGAATTTTTGTTATTTTTTTTGACTTTCAAGCTCATGCTCATTTGGTCGAGATTTTCGGAGCTGCTACCAGCTCACACTAGGGAGTTCAGATCTAGGAGTGTGAGCAGTATGAGCTGAAAGGCTCTAATACTGTTTGGAGGTTTAGGTCAGGCCTGACCCCTATCTATCGTTGTAGAAGCTATTCCTTTGAAAGATTATGGTTCTCGGGTATCCAATCAATTAATCCTCCAAACCGGGGAAGCTGGAGCATTGTAGGGTTAAAGGGCTGACCGGAGGTTTATAGGCTTCGCTCGCTCACTAAATTCGCTCTCACGCTAAACCATAATAGGAGTGCATCAGATAAGCCTTCAGTAGGGTTCGAGCTTGTCAGTCACGAACTGTCTACGAACCCAACCCTGTTGTTGTGTTCATCTTTTTTTCATAATAGAACAACAATTGAATTAAGATCTTTAAATTACCTTCGGAGCCATCATCGCGGCCTCACGCAGGTTACCCTCATGCTTCTGGCGAAGCTTGACGCACTAGAAAGAAAGAAAGAGGCCAGCTAAGGCAATTATTTTGAACGAAGTCGAATCCACCATAGGTAGGTTATGAGATTTTGTTATATAAACCTCCGGTGGCCAAGGCTCTGAAAGAGGTGTTTAGAAGAAGCTGAGGTAGGTATGGTTAATGGCCTTTCCTTTCAAGGCCGACCACCACTACGGAGCGATAGCGAAGACAAGCCGTCAAAAGGCGAGCAGTCCTTCTAGCAAAAGGCCAACTTATAGCCCTCTTTTTCTTAATTTCTTCTGTTTAGGCGCTACTGAACTCAACAAAAATTAGAACAAAATGGAGGTTTATGAACTTCGTTACCCTAGTAACTCAGTAGTGGGGACTAGACTCTGACTCAAGGTCCATTTGATTCGATCCATGTTCTACCGTAGTGCCCGAAGACCCAGGCTTGCTTAATATACCTGACTCCGCTATTCCAGTCATGGAATCTAGTCAAGACTGGTGGTTCGTATTCTATTCTAAGTAGCGGTCAGTGGTAAGAAGACTAGCTCTGGCGCTTCGGCATTAGCGTAGCGGTGAAAGTCTTTATTCTAAGCTAGTCCAGTCTATTAGCAAAGATCTTTGGCAGGCCACCGGAGGTTTATAGAGGTTGAATCCACCTAAGGTTGATCTCGGAGAGGAAGAAGAGGTAGAACCTTGCCGGAGGTATAGAATATCCAGGATTTGATGTCGTTTCATCTCCAAGAGCCTGGAAACTTTTTCTTAACGATGTATGATGATCCGCATCCATGGCTGAATGGTGAAAGCGCCCAACTCATAATTGGCAAATTCGTAGGTTCAATTCCTGTTGGATGCATGCAAATGGCCATAAGCATCTTCTATTCTATTGGATCTGTGTATCACTTTGTATCATATCAATGGAATATCATCATCCATACATAAAGAACGAATTGGTATATTCATACCCAGTAAGAACTAGAATCCTTAACCTCTCAGAGCAGAGTGGCGTTATTCTCCAAGAGCGAATGGATGAGACTTTATCTTCAGAAGTATTCTGAGGTCGAAGAAGGCTACGAAGTCTAGTCAATGTAATTCTGAGCTTACTAGAGCAAGAAAAAGAAGAACAAAAGCTTGCTGCGAAGCAGAATCAGAACAAAATCAAGCTGACCGGAGGTTTAGAAGTAGATGAAGGTGGGTTCTATTGCCGGTAGGGGCGTAGCGAAAGCGAAGCTTTTGTTCTTCTTTGCCTCTCGCTTTGCTCAAGATCAACCTTTAGGAGGTATAGTGGTTTGTTATTCTTCTGCTTCGCAGCGTCAAGGCCACCGTTTTGTTCTTCTTTTTTCTTTTCTTAGGACAAGGATTTCTGGGCTATTTGGAACCACTGCTGACCAACTGACAGCAGCCAACCCAATTCCACATCAAATCAAGGACTCCAACCAAGGGCCAAGAACGATCGGTTGTGCATACCAAACGGATTCGGGAAGCTCAAATTGTAGGACATTTCTTTTTGTGTGACCAAGATGAAACTAAACTTGAATCTATCTAGTTATTGGCCAAAGATGAAGGATTATCCGATTCATCCAGGGTTTTCTATGTAATCTAAGCCGAGCAAGCAATAGGCAAGATCTCAGAATTCACGAAGTGAATTGTACACTGCATTGCCTGTACCAAGCCAAGCCAGCATCAAAATGTACAGAATTGGGGTACCCAGCCATCATATGTCTCTTCTATATTGTCGTATACATATTTTCTAAGATGAGATTCGTGGCCAAGAACAAAACAATTGGTCACCGGAGGCTTTAGGAGGTGGAATCGGAGCGAAGCGGATTTTAGAAGACGATTCTAGGGCCGCTCGACTGTTCTGAAAGCATGTATTCATGCACTTTAGATTGCCGACATCCATTGTATCCGATCAAGACTCCCTCTTTGTCAGTGTGTTTTGAAAGCAAAAACATTACATGATGGTTCAAGAGAAGCACCACATTCCATCCTCAAATCGACGCGATGACCATGGTCAACAGAACAGTGGTGAGGATCACAACAAGATCAAGAAGAGCTTCAAGAAAATTGGCTTTCAATCGCATGTTCGAGTCTTGTTTGGGATACCACTAGCCCGAATGACTCTAACTATCAGTCGAGTGCTTGAACTCTAACCGACTGAGAGATGATGTCAACCAAACTAACAAATTTCTAGAGGGAATTATATAGAAACACTCGAGAGAAAGAAGAACGCTACGCCAGACAAAACATTGTCTCCGGCAACTAAACTGAACCTTCTAAAGCAATGACATTGCCTCCGGTCAGCCTTAGCAGGTGAATAACAAAAGGACGAAGAATCGCCTAAGAAGAAACCTGCCGCTTCCTTTATCTTCGAGCTCGCTTCGCTGATTCCGCTACGCTAGCCCAGCTTCGCTGATTCGACTTCGTTCAAAACAATATCAACCTCCGGCAAGATCAAGATTAAATTTGTTCTTCTTTTCTTATTATTTTATAGTCGACTTTCAGGTCTAGTGTTGGAGCTGTCCATATGGTGTAAATAGATCGAATGACTTCTTAAGCTGCATTGCATGGCAGATTCCGTTAGTCTAAGAAAGCTATTTGCTTTTGAGAGGCAGTGCAGATTCAGGCCGCGAAGCTGAACAAAACCGTTTGGTTCTTAGAAGTGTGAATTTTCCAAGTGGCAATGGCTACACAATAAAAAAAGAATAGCAACAAGAGTCAGACTTGAACAAACTTTTATAAACGTCAAGATCAACTACCTTTCAGTCAAGATCAAAGAACCTCTATCAACCTCCTAAAGGTTGATCTCGAGCAAAGCGAGAGGCTTGAAATCGAGCTCTTCGAGATCAACCTTTTTTTCTTCTTCTTTTTTACGAGAATATTTTCTTTTCTGCTTCGCTAGTTCCGCTCTACACTGAAAAAGATTAAGAGAGAGCGAAGCTTGCTTTAAGAAGAGTGAAGCACTTTCATTTCGCCCTTACTCTCATCTTTATCAAAACATGGGAAGACCTAGTAGTTATCTCACTAGCAGGAAATAGATTCCTGAGTTGGCGAGATGCAGCAAAGAGTATCGAAAGCTACGCTCGAAGAATCGCCTCTTGTTGTCCCTCCACGCACGGCTTAGAGGTTCTTTAGCAGGGGTATCTTAATATACGCATAATCAAGTAGCGATTCAGGTGTCCTTGTGTCTCGATCTTCAACTTTCAAGACCGATCTCCAATAGATTCGAGTTAACGCTCTAAACCTCCACTCTTTGGCCTAATCGCTTGACTCGTTTGGCTACGCTTCTATAGTTGACAGTTGGTCAACAGAAATGGAATAGAGAATAGAGTGAGATTACGAAAGCAGGAGCGTAGCGAGGCTAGCGGAGCGGGTTGTTACACTAGCGCATCTCTTTGCTCTAAAACCTTGGCCAGTACTGCTTTTCAAAAAGCCTTATTATTCGTTTGCTGCGGATAGTCAATCTAAATGATTAGTTAGCCAGAGCTACTGTGTTCTCCAAGATCAATCTACTTAGCTGCTTCCGTCGGTGAAGACAAGGCCGCTTAGAATTAATTTAAAGATATTCTAAACCTCCTGAACTGAACCTTCGGCAAGGTTCCACCTCCGATCAGCCTTCATCGGAGCCTGAGTTTGAGGTTCTAAGTGAGCTGTTGGTTAGCGCTTTCGTTTGGTTTGCTCCAAGAGCCTAGGTTTCAGTTCCAACTACAATTTCTAAGGCTGACCAGGCCCAATGGGTTCTTTTAGGTTTATAGACGAAGTCGAATCCACCTCAGGCTCCTTTTTGGTTTAGTTGGAGTTCAAGTCTAAGTCAGCTCATTCGATAACCTAGTTAGCTATGAAAGTCACTACACTAGCCCATAACCTTCAAAAACAATTCAGGTCAGGTTGATCTCGAGATTGGCTTTCATTAGTTGTTCTAGTTCAGTTCATACCGTCACTTTATTTAGCTTAGCTTTATTTAAAAGCTTTCTCCGTTTGGCAACTCTTATTCGCCTATCTCAAATCATAAAAGAAAAGCCTGACGTTTTGTTCTGATCTTAATAAGAATAGGCTCACAAAGATTGATTCTCTCAATCACTATTACATATCCTTCGACTTACCTGAAAGAACTAGATACAAAGAATAACAAAAGACTCGGATTTGTGAATCTGAATGTTTCTAATCTTAAGATCAAAAGTTGTAATCTATCTTCAGAGCATATTCTAAGAAAGAGTCAGGCTAAAAGCCACCCGTTTGTGAGACGAGAGTAGGGCTATGTAATAGATTCGACTGTCAGGCTTTTGTTATTATTTTAGAGTTTGATTTTATGATTTTTTAGGGCAGTTCGGAGATAGTTGAGTTGATAAGTGAATCTCGAAGGAGCAGATTAATATAAGGGGGTAGCTTTTGTTATTCTTCGGCTTCGCGGCCTGAATCAGTATATTATATAGTCTGATGAGGAAGTTGGGATGTCTCCAATAGCCTGGTCTTGTAGTACCTGTCCTGCTTAAGCTTAAGTAAGCTACAGAAGCTAGCAACTCCGGACCGTTTTGTTCTTCTTTAGATAAAGCAACTACAACTTTGTGCATACGCATACATGCCCTGGTTCTATCAAACAATAGAATAAGAATAGAATAGATCGCCTATCCTATCCCTAGCAAGCTATCCTATCTCCTCTCTTCTCAAAAGAGCGATTAGGAAAGGCCAGCTGATTCAGTCGTCTTCCCCGGGTTTCTTTCTTCCTGTATAAGACGAAAGCCCAGTCAGCTTTTTTCGGATAGTCAGAAGGCCAAAACAAAAGAAAAGGAAGGCTCAAGGAGTTGTAGGTTCCAAATCTCAGTCTCAGAAGAGTTGTATGTCAGACTAAGTCAGCCTAAGAGCGTTCTTTCTCATTTTTTCATTACTGTAAGGTTTCTGTACCTCCGGCAAGGTTGTTATCAGAAAGCTCGAGGCATCGTCCTTTTTCTAATCTCAATAATAGACTCACAATCCGCTTCTTCCTACCATAAACCTCGCCCCGAGCTAACCCATTGGAGTTCCACCTCTTCGAGCCGAGGGGAAATAGCCTCCGGTCAACCTTCGGTAAATTGATACCCGGTTCATGGATTGGTGGAACTATCTGCTATTTACCGAGTTAGCAGCAGGGATTCTCCTTGAAAGTAGGAGGCGTGTCAGATTCTCATAAGAAAGTGGTCATTCCAGAACTCATCTCGGACTCTTCATGCGTGGAATGTAGAGATGAACTCAGATGCAAAAATGGGTGTGAAGTTTTCTTCTATTGGTATCTTAATTAGTTGAGAAGAGATTTGGTAGGTTTTTACCCAGTCAAAACCCAATGGATCCAACCATCACCTAAGGCTTTGTTATTCTTTTAGTAGGTTTCTACCCATGGTTGTTAGCAAAAACTTCTCATGGAGCTGCGCGGCCAAAGGTAAATTGGGGTAGTTACAACTCCAAGAGCCTAGGTTTTCCCAGACTAAGTTCAACTACCATTTCTGAGTGAACTCGTAGATCGGTTGACTGTTCTCTCGTATATAGAATAGAACTGACTCTCCATAGTAAATAATATAAATGAATATCTAAAGATAATAGAATATAGATCTAATTCCAAAGTAAATTAATATATAATATCTAAAGTCAAGATCAAAGATAAGAGATCTCTAATTCCTTTCAATATATATATAATATATATAAAGAGTCTATATTTTTTAGCTCTCACTCTTTCTTAGGAAGTCCCAGTTGGTAATCAAATAGAAAAGGCCACCGAAAGTTGATCTTGTGAGCAAATCAAGAAATGGTTTCTTTTTTTTTTTTTTTTTTATCTTGCCCGAGATATTGAACTTGCCTGAGAATCTTCTTTGAATTAATTGAAAGCTCCTTCCCACTCTATAAGGTTTGAGAATGAGCACTTTCTCTGCTCATTCCAACTAGAGCTCTTGAACTGTAACTCCTATCTGCCGGTGGCCTTAGCTCAATTTAATTCTGAGATATTCACTAGCCTATAAAAGAACTGCTGGTGCGGCCTCGGAATAAGATTGATTAAAGGTTTTGTGTTGCCTGGGTGAGTAGTTGGCCAATCGTAGTTCAAGGCGTCAGTTTGTTGCAAGGGTTGGCCGTAAGCCCATCAGTTTAGATAAAAGAACTCGTATATGATCTCAATGGCTCAAAAGAGTAGATAAAACGACCTTCTTAAGATCATATAGAATATATTTGTTCAAGCAAGTCCGAGGTTACGGTTCTGAAAGAAAGAAACATGCTTCACACATGCCATTAGAACTTTCACTCTCACTCTTTCAGATGTAGCCATCTTCTTTTCATAAAGTCAGGCCGCGCCAGCAGTTCTTTTCCGGTGTTGTTCGGTGTGAAAGTCAAGATCTATTCTATTGGTAAGGTTGATCTTGAGCAAAGCTCAAGGCTTCGTTTCAGGCTTCGGTTTCAGGTCAACAACTAAACTAAAACAACCTAACATTGTCGGAGGCAACCCTCAGGTTTATCTGAGCAAGACCTCCGGTCAGCCTTAGCTGGATTTATCTAAAGGCTCGAACCTAAGTAAAGTCAAGGTTTATAGACGAAGTCGAATCCATCGGACCGGAGATAGGTTTGTTCTTCTTTTTCTTTTAGAAGAGGCGGAGGTAGGAAGCAGACTGATTAAGATGTTACCCTAGGTTAGCTGTCTATAAACCTAAATAAAGTTAGATTTGTACCCCCTCTAGGTCTCGAAACCCTAGATGTCGAAGCCTGAGTTCTCTGACTAAGGAAAGATTTATAAACTACTCCTTCGTCGGAGCTAAAAATGAGCCTCTTGTTATTCTTTTTGAGCCTCAAGGCGAGGTTGATCTTTTAGGCTCTGAACTTGTGAGCAGAAGGTTGATCCTCAGGCTTTAGGAGGTTTAGTTGGAGTTTAGGTATAAGAGAATAACTGCTTCAACTACATATATGAGCATATATGAGGTTGATGCCTAAATAAAAGATTGGTGAGCTTCTCTTCGATCAACCGAGATGAGCTGTTGGTTAGCGCTTTCATTTGGTTAGCTTGACTAAACCACTGGAAGTCGAGCTCTATAAACGTCGAGCCAATGATTCTTTGTCCTCAAGTGTCAAAGGTTGAAACTCAGGTTAGTTGTCGTGGTAAACCACTTCTTTTTCTTTCTAACAACAAGTCAAGTTTGTAACCAGTCGATACAAGAATAACAACAATTCACATTTGAAAAATTGCCTCTTCTCCCTACAGTCGAGCGTTTCAGTCGAGATCAACCTAGAAAAGCAAATCAATATCTATTTTAATTGGAATTCAAGGCTTTAATGGAATTCAATCAGAGTTCAGAGTGAGATCAAGACTATCTACGAGATACGAGAATTCGAGAGATCAGAGTTCGATCCAGGTTGTCAACTTCACTTGAACTAACTCCTGAAGATATTAACTTCAAACCTCTGAGGCTCGAAGACAGGTTTATTCAGAACTTTTTTCGTAACTACAATTTGAACTACAAACCAGGCCGCATCGAAAATCAACCTTGAAGTGCTTGACTGAGGTTCAACTTTGTCCTTCGCTTCGCTTGGACCCTACATTAACTCAAACGAAGAATCTCTCAAGGTCACCGGAGGCTATTTGATAGAAAAATTTGACTCAATATCAACCTTGACTCTCCCGTTAGCCTTTACTTGGAACTACGATTTACCAACTAGGTCAGGTAGTTTCAGGCCTCAGTTACAACTAACTCTAGGGCTCCACTTCTTTTAGCAGCTTGCTTTGGAGAACTCAAAATTCTCAAGAACCTTTATTTTTAGGCCACCGGAGGCTGACCGGAGGTTTAGCTCAGGTTTATCCGAGAAGTCCAGGTTGTTCTCCTTCGGAGCCTTCGATTTCCTTAGAGAAAGAAGGCTTTTGGCCACCGGAGGTTTATTCAATAGAAACTTTATTTAAAAGAACCTCTTATAAACCTTTTAAGTCGAGATAAAAGAACCTACCTCAATACCTCCTAAAGCCTCGAGGCTCATCTAACCTCTCCGAGATCAACCTTGTTTGCTACGCAACCTCTTTAATTTCTAAATTAAGCTGCTTCAGTTCTGATCCTAGTTCAGGGTTCGAACTTGGCCGCATCGGGAACAACAATCAAAACAATTTAAAAGATCTTTTTAATTAAAAATTAAAAACTAGAAACTTGAGAATGAAGAATCACCTCAGGGGGAACACTGCTACGCTCCCTCACTTCTCCTTATGTCAAAGCCTCAAACCTACCTCCGGTGTCCCCGAGCTCAACCTTCTAGAGCCTCAAAAAGAAGAAAAAGAAGATCAACCTTGTGGGCCTCCGCTTCGCTACCTACCTTTCGCTTTGCTCAAGACCAACCTTCGCTTCGAAAAAGATCAACCTCGGGGCTCATCTATCCTCCGGTCAGCCTCCTCACCACCATCTGATCTTGCCTACGTCATCGCGTTTACCCGTCCTTCTCTTTCTGTACGAAAATGTGCTCTGGTCACTCCTCAAGGATTGCGCACTTCAGTTCTCAGGGCGTGGATAATCTAGGTCATCCACATGTCCGTTCCGTAATTGACACTTATTATTGAACTTCTTTTCTTTCGGATTCTCTAATCTCCATGTACTTTGTTCATATATCTTTTTCTTGCTTGACTCAGATGCCTGTTTATAGGTACTGGTCACGCCGATAAAAGAACAAAAAAGAAGAACAACTCAACCTTCGGCAAGCCTCAAAACCTACCTCCGCTACGCTACCTACCTGAGGTGGGTAGAAGAAACCTCGCTTTGCTCGAGCTTGTATCAAAACCATTTGGCAATTCTTCGAGAACCGCTACTTTGCTAAGAAAGAAGAACAAGTCGCGGCCTCCGGTAAGCCTTTAAAGGTTGATAGCTACTCGAACTGGTAATTGCTGGTTTGGCTCTGGTTTAATAAGCTAGCGCAGTTCTGAGTTAGAGAAGATTCGGAGCTAGCTAGAGCTATAATCTAATATAAAGAGATTAATCTAATATTCAGGGTAGTAATAAGAATATATAGTCTATATACTATATATAATCTACGCTAAATGAGAAACGCCCAACCCAACTGTATTCGACTTCGAGAAAGAACAACATCAACCTCGTGATCTGCAATCTCCGTGCTTGCTTCAGGTCTAGTAAAGCTAACCTCAGGGATGAGGCTTTGACGAATGATCTCAAATATGACTATTTTCAAGAAGGTCAATGGCTGGGAAAAGTTACTCTCGAAAAGACTTCGCAAGTGAGCAGGTCGCTTCAATTCAGTTTTTAAGCCAAGACTAAAGAAAGGCTATGTTTTGGCTGCTTATTAGCAGTGAACGTGTCCAGTTCAGACATCTAATCTCATTTTAGATAGGCAAGGCTGCAAACTTGTGAGCAGAAGAACCGATAAAGAATAACAAAAGCTTCGGATTAGTAATTCGAGACGTGGCTCTTGGAGACCTGTTCAAAAAGACATAACAACCCTCTAATTTCAAACCCAACTCCCTTCCGGCAGGGAACAGAAAAAAATTACATTACCTCGCAAGCTCGTTCCACTTCGACTGGCGTCTCAAAATCATAAAAGAACAAAACAATAACAAAACAAGATGCCCACAAGGTAGGAAGCGGAATCCCTTGAACTACAGTCAAGCCTTATCAACCTCCGGTCAGCCTTTGGATAATTCGTCTGCTCACAGGGTTCCACCTCCTCACAAAAGCATAATCTTCTATAGTTTGAGAATTTGATTCGACTAGTTCAAATCAAATAGAATAATCAGAACAAAACCTTGAGTCTATCAACTCAAACCATATCCTTAAATTTGGTGGTAAAAAGCTGGCAGCGCTCTTTCCTAAGTAGGTCAGAAGCAATCTTGTCTAGATCTATTGTAAGCTATCGCCAGCAGAAGAATCTCAGTTCTGTTCTAAGTAGGTAACGGCCAGCATACTTTTCTTTTATAGTCTTTTGTCTTCGCCCTTAATATTAATATATAGATAATCTCACTCTTACTCTGACATATGAGATATGGAAAATCGACTTTCTTTCTCTATAAGCTCACTCCCTACCGTGCAGCATTCGACGAACAAAATCTTTCAGACCCTTGACCTTTAGCCTGAATACTATTAAGATTACAAATTCTTAGCTCCATTAGCCTGAATACTCTTCCTACTTTTCATATTAATAGGAAGCTTCAGAGTCAGAATACAAGGATTCAAACTTATGAGCAGTTTTGTTCTTCTTTAAAATTAGGAACAAGCCGAGATAGTTCTTAAGCAAGGCCACCGGAGGTAGGTTTAATTAATTGACTAAAAGCCTTGAGCTTTGCTCAAGATCAACAAAGGACTCGAGCGATAGCGAAGGTGGAACCAGAGCGAAGCGGAGTTTAGAATCGGTTCTTTAGAATAACTAAGGCGATTCTTCGAAGGCTTTATAAGCAAATCTCTCGTATGAACCAAGACAAAAGAAACTCTCTTTGAGGCAATGTAATTGTTCTTCTTTTTTAATTTATGATAAATTACTCGAGTTCACCTACAACAAAAACCTATTACCTACCACCCCACAACTAGGGGAAGAAGCTCGGCCATGAGCAGGATCAGTTCTGCCTTTCTCAAAATGCCTAAGGGAAAACCAACTTCTTTGACCTGAAGGATGCGAAGCAGCTAAGGTTGATCTCGACTGAAAGATATTGAGACGAAGTCGAAGGAGAAGAGGACAAATCAAGGAGTTCTTGCTTGATAGCACTCGGGATGCAGCTCAACAGGTTGCCGTATAGGATCCGAGCCCAGCCTTGCCTCCACCACCGCCAAATTGTTTCTTCTTTTTATAGTCTTTTTTTATTTACGTAGATGCCTAGAACTTAATTATCAATTCTCATATAATTCTAATTATTATTTTACTAATTATGCCCTAATCCTTATTTTGCATAATTAGTGATCAATTAGCATTAAATATTCTCTTATTTTATTAATAAGAATTGCATGTGCTCTCAAGGCAGAAATACTCATGTTAGTAATCTTATATATTGATTTGGATATTTTAAACTTTTAATCTTTTCTAAATATGATGAAACCCCTAAATTAGTCTAATTAGTTTAAATCATTAATTAAGTTTTATTAAAATAATTATATACAGGTAAAAGTACCACTTTATGTGAGCAGCCTCTTGAACTTATAGTAGTAATGATGGTACATGATTTTGAGTGCATCTTGAGACTGTAGGGTCACATCTAGTCCTGTCTACCCCGTGGATGGTTCTTTGATCTTTGTGTGGCTTACTGATGAGTACGTCAGTTACCTATGCTGGGGAGACCTAAAAGAAACACTTAAGTAGTAATAAATGTACCTCATTTCAATTTATTTTATTCAAATTAGGGCTCGTTATTTCTTCACTTATAAGTAACATTTGGAGGCGTGCTCGATATTTATAGAAATGTCTTTATATAGAGCTTTCCAATGATGTATGACACACTTTGTGAGTAGCTCTGTATAGAGTGAATTTTAGTGCCAAAGTTTAAGCACTCTATTTTGCAAAATTAATGTAATAATAGTAATTCAAGAATTTCTTTTTAATTAAATTAAATGATTTGCAGCTTTTTAAAAATTCATAACTTTATAAATATAATTCAAAACATAGTGATATAATATACTATTTTGATCAGAAAAAATACAAGTATTAATTTTATGTTATTAGTTTTTTCTATTTGATAATTAATTTTTCTAATTACTATTTGGACTAATTTGCCCATTATAATTTAAATTTTTAATAAATTCATAACTTTGTCAATATAGCTCCAAATCATATAACCCAACATACCATTTTGATCAGAAAAGTGCAAGGAACACTAATATACAAGGAGCACTAATTCATAACTTTTATTTTTGTGATCATATTTTTTAATTTTGCTATAATCCTTATTTTGCATGATTAACTCAAATAAGAAATTGTACTCAACCAAATTTCTATTTTATAGTCTCTAATTATTTATACAAATAACTAAAACATACTTGCAAAATTTTAAATAATTTTGACTATTATTTTGTTAATTTTGTCCTATTTCTTATTTTGCATAATTAGTGAAAATTAGGGTTCCTACTTAACCAAATATGAATATTATAGTTTAAATTGTATCACATGGATAACAAGAGCCTAAGTGCCAAGTTTCATTTAATTGTGATTATTATTTTACTAATTATGTCATAATCCTGAATTTTGCATGATTAGTGAAAATTAGGGTTTGTAATTAACCAAATCTATATTTTATAGTATTTTTTTCTTTAGGTAGATAGCTAAAACTTAATTGTCAATTCTCATATAATTCTGATTATTATTTTACTAATTATACCATAATCCTTATTTTGCATAATTAGTGATCAATTAACTTTAAATATTCTCTTTTTTTATTAATAAGAATTGCATGTGTTCTCAAGGCAGAAATACTCATCTAGTAATTTTATATTTTGATTTGGATACTTTAAACTTTTAATCTTTTCAAAATATGATGAAACCAATAAATTAGTCTAATTAGTTTAAGTCATTAATTAAGTTTTATTAAAATGATTATATACACGTAAAAGTACCATTTTATGTGAGCAGCCTCTTGAACTTATAGTAGTTATGATACTACATGGTTGTGAGTGCATCCTGAAACTGTAGGGGTCACCTATGGTCCTGTCTACCTCTTGGATGGTTCTTGGATCTTTGTGTGGCTTACTGATGAAGACGTCAGTTACTTATTCTGGGGAGACCTTAAAGACCCACTTAAGTAGTAATAAATGTACCTCATTTTCATTTATTTTGTTCAAATTAGGGCTCTTTATTTCTTCACATATAAGTAACATTAGGAGGCGTGCTCGATATTAATAGAAATGTCTCAAAGAGAGCTTTCTATTGATGTAATGCACACTTTGTGAGGAGCTCTGTGTAGAGAGAATTTTAGTGCCAAAGTTTGAGCACTCTATTTTGCAAAATTAGTGTAACAATAGTAATTCAAGAATTTCTTTTTAATTAAATTAAATGATTTGCAGCTTTTTAAAAATTCATAACTTTATAAATATAATTCCAAACATAGTGATCAAATATACTATTTTGATCAGAAAAATACTAGTAATAATTTTATGTTATTAGTTTTTCTATTTGGTAATTAATTTTTCTAATTACTATTTGGACTAATTTGCCCCCTATAATTTAAATTTTTAATAAATTCATAACTTTGTCAATATAGCTCCAAATCATATGATCCAATATACCATTTTGATCAGAAAAGTGCAAGGAACACTAATATACAAAAAAAAATTTTATTTTTGTGATCATATTTTTTAATTTTGCCCTAATACTTATTTTGCATGATTAACTAAAATAAGAAATTGTACTCAACCAAATTGCTATTTTATAGTCTCTAATTATTTATACAAATAACTAAAACATACTTGCAAAATTTAAATAATTTTGACTATTATTTTGATAATTATGTCATATTCCTTATTTTGCATGATTAGTGAAAATTAGGGATCCTACTTATACTAATATGAATATTATAGTCTAAATTTTTTCACATGGATAACAAGAGCCTAAGTGCCAAGTTTTCATTTAATTGTGATTATTATTTTACTAATTATGTCATAATCTTGATTTTGCATGATTACTGAAAATTAAGGTTTGTAATTAACCAAATCTACATTTTATAGTCTTTTTTTTTCTTTACGTAGATACCTAGAACTTAATTGTCAATTCTCATATAATTCTGATTATTATTTTACTAATTATGCCCTAATCCTTATTTTGCATAATTAGTGATCAATTAGCATTAAATATTCTCTTATTTTATTAATAAGAATTGCATGTGCTCTCAAGGCAGAAATACTCATGTTAGTAATCTTATATATTGATTTGGATACTTTAAACTTTTTAATCTTTTCTAAATATGATGAAACCCCTAAATTAGTCTAATTAGTTTAAGTCATTAATTAAGTTTTATTAAAATGATTATATACAGGTAAAAGTACCATTTTATGTGAGCAGCCTCTTGAAACTTATAGTGGTTATGATGCTACATGGTTGTGAGTGCATCCTGAGACTGTAGGGGTCACCTATGGTCCTGTCTACCCCGTGGATGGTTCTTTGATCTTTGTGTGGCTTACTGATGAGGACGTCAGTTACTTATTCTGGGGAGACCTTAAAGACCCACTTAAGTAGTAATAAATGTACCTCATTTTCATTTATTTTGTTCAAATTAGGGCTCGTTATTTCTTCACTTATAAGTAACATTAGGAGGCGTGCTCGATATTAATAGAAATGTCTCAAAGAGAGCTTTCTATTGATGTAATGCACACTTTGTGAGGAGCTCTGTGTAGAGAGAATTTTAGTGCCAAAGTTTGAGCACTCTATTTTGCAAAATTAGTGTAACAATAGTAATTCAAGAATTTCTTTTTAATTAAATTAAATGATTTGCAGCTTTTTAAAAATTCATTACTTTATAAATATAATTCCAAACATAGTGATCAAATATACTATTTTGATCAGAAAAAATACAAGTAATAATTTTATGTTATTATTTTTTTCTATTTGGTAATTAATTTTTCTAATTACTATTTGGACTAGTTTGCCCCCTATAATTTAAATTTTTAATAAATTCATAACTTTGTCAATATAGCTCCAAATCATATGATCCAATACACCATTTTGATCAGAAAAGTGCAAGGAACACTAATATACAAAAAAAAAAATTATTTTTGTGATCATATTTTTTAATTTTGCCCTAATACTTATTTTGCATGATTAACTAAAATAAGAAATTGTACTCAACCAAATTGCTATTTTATAGTCTCTAATTATTTATACAAATAACTAAAACATACTTGCGAAAATTTTAAATAATTTTGACTATTATTTTGATAATTATGTCCTATTCCTTATTTTGCATGTTTAGTGAAAATTAGGGATCCTACTTATCCTAATATGAATATTATAGTCTAAATTTCTTCACATGGATAACAAGAGCCTAAGTGCCAAGTTTCATTTAATTGTGATTATTATTTTACTAATTATGTCATAATTCTGATTTTGAATATTACTGAAAAATTACGATTTGTAATTAACCAAATCTACATTTTATAGTCTTTTTTTTTCTTTACGTAGATACCTAGAACTTAATTGTCAATTCTCATATAATTCTGATTATTATTTTACTAATTATGCCCTAATCCTTATTTTGCATAATTAGTGATCAATTAGCATTAAATATTCTCTTATTTTACTAATAAGAATTGCATGTGCTCTCAAGGCAGAAATACTCATGTTAGTAATCTTATATATTGATTTGGATACTTTAAACTTTTAATCTTTTCTAAATATGATGAAACCCCTAAATTAGTCTAATTAGTTTAAGTCATTAATTAAGTTTTATTAAAATGATTATTATACAGGTAAAAGTACCATTTTATGTGAGCAGCCTCTTGAACTTATAGTGGTTATGATGCTACATGGTTGTGAGTGCATCCTGAGACTGTAGGGGTCACCTATGGTCCTGTCTACCCCGTGGATGGTTCTTTGATCTTTGTGTGGCTTACTGATGAGGACGTCAGTTACTTATTCTAGGGAGACCTTAAAGACCCACTTAAGTAGTAATAAATGTACCTCATTTTCATTTATTTTGTTCAAATTAGGGCTCGTTATTTCTTCACTTATAAGTAACATTAGGAGGCGTGCTCGATATTAATAGAAATGTCTCAAAGAGAGCTTTCTATTGATGTAATGCACACTTTGTGAGGAGCTCTGTGTAGAGAGAATTTTAGTGCCAAAGTTTGAGCACTCTATTTTGCAAAATAGTAGACAAACATTTATTTGACTCGAGTAGGTCGTACAATTTGTATAATACGTAGAGACTATAAATATGCAATTTAGCATTGAGTATCAATTTCATAACTTTTAACTATCATGCATAATACAGATGAGGGCAAATGGGAAAAACTATATGATCACAAAAATCAAGTAATAATTTTATGTATATAGTGTTCCTTGCACTTTCTTATCAAAATGGTATATTGGATCTAATGAGTTAGTCCAACTCGTAATAGACAAAATTAATACCAAATAAAAAACTATAACAAAAGAATTATTCCTTGTATTTTTCTGATCAAAATAGTATATTTGATCACTATGTTTGGAATTATATTTAAAAGTATGAATTTTTAAAAAGCTGCAAATCATTTAATTTAATTAAAAAGAAATTATTGAATTACTATTGTTACACTAATTTTGCAAAATAGAGTGCTCAAACTTTGGCACTAAAATTCTCTCTACACAGAGCTCCTCACAAAGTGTGCATTACATCAATAGAAAGCTCTCTTTGAGACATTTCTATTAATATCGAGCACGCCTCCTAATGTTACTTATAAGTGAAGAAATAACGAGCCCTAATTTGAACAAAATAAATGAAAATGAGGTACATTTATTACTACTTAAGTGGGTCTTTAAGGTCTCCCCAGAATAAGTAACTGACGTCCTCATCAGTAAGCCACACAAAGATCAAAGAACCATCCACGGGGTAGACAGGACCATAGGTGACCCCTACAGTCTCAGGATGCACTCACAACCATGTAGCATCATAACCACTATAAGTTCAAGAGGCTGCTCACATAAAATGGTACTTTTACCTGTATATAATCATTTTAATAAAACTTAATTAATGACTTAAACTAATTAGACTAATTTAGGGGTTTCATCATATTTAGAAAAGATTAAAAGTTTAAAGTATCCAAATCAATATATAAGATTACTAACATGAGTATTTCTGCCTTGAGAGCACATGCAATTCTTATTAATAAAATAAGAGAATATTTAATGCTAATTGATCACTAATTATGCAAAATAAGGATTAGGGCATAATTAGTAAAATAATAATCAGAAATTATATGAGAATTGACAATTAAGTTCTAGGCATCTACGTAAAGAAAAAAAGACTATAAAATGTAGATTTGGTTAATTACAAACCGTAATTTTCAGTAATCATTCAAAATCAGGATTATGACATAATTAGTAAAATAATAATCACAATTAAATGAAACTTGGCACTTAGGCTCTTGTTATCCATGTGAAGAAATTTAGACTATAATATTCATATTAGGATAAGTAGAACCCTAATTTTCACTAATCATGCAAAATAAGGAATAGGACATAATTATCAAAATAATAGTCAAAATTATTTAAAATTTGGCAAGTATGTTTTAATTATTTGTATAAATAATTAGAGACTATAAAATAGCAATTTGGTTGAGTACAATTTCTTATTTTAGTTAATCATGCAAAATAAGTATTAGGGCAAAATTAAAAAATATGATCACAAAAATAAATTTTTTTTTTGTATATTAGTGTTCCTTGCACTTTTCTGATCAAAATGGTGTATTGGATCATATGATTTGGAGCTATATTGACAAAGTTATGAATTTATTAAAAATTTAAATTATAGGGGGCAAACTAGTCCAAATAGTAATTAGAAAAATTATTTACCTAATAGAAAAAACTAATAACATAAAATTATTACTTGTATTTTTTTGATCAAAATAGTATATTTGATCATTATGTTTGGAAATTATATTTATAAAGTAATGAATTTTTAAAAAACTGCAAATCATTTAATTTAATTAAAAAGAAATTCTTGAATTACTATTGTTACACTAATTTTGCAAAATAGAGTGCTCGAACTTTGGCACTAAAATTCTCTCTACACAGAGCTCCTCATAAAGTGTGCATTACATCAATAAAAAGCTCTCTTTGAGACATTTCTATTAATATCGAGCACGCCTCCTAATGTTACTTATAAGTGAAGAAATAACGAGCCCAAGTTTGAACAAAATAAATGAAAATGAGGTACGTTTGTTACTACTTAAGTGGGTCTTTAAGGTCTACCCAGAATAAGTAACTAACAACAGTAAGCCACACAAAGATCAAAGAATCATTTACGAGGGTAGACAGGATCATAGGTGACCCCTAGAGTCTCAGGATGCACTCACATCCATGTAGCATCATATCCACTATAAGTTCAAGAGGCTGCTCACATAAAATGGTACTTTTACCTGTATATAATCATTTTAATAAAACTTAATTAATGACTTAAACTAATTAGACTAATTTAGGGGGTTTCATCTAGAAAAGATTAAAAGTTTAAAGTATCCAAATCAATATATAAGATTACTAACATGAGTATTTTTGCCTTCAGAGCACATGCAATTCGTATTAGTAAAATAAGAGAATATTAATGCTAACTGATCACTAATTAGGTAAAATAAGGATTAGGGCATAATTAGTAAAATAATAATCAGAATTATATGAGAATTGACTATTAAGTTCTAGGCATCTACGTAAAGAAAAAAACACTATAAAATGTAGATTTGATTAATTACAAATCGTAATTTTCAGTAATTATTCAAAATCAGAATTATGACATAATTAGTAAAATAATAATCACAATTAAATGAAACTTGGCACTTAGGCACTTGTTATGCATGTGAAGAAAATTTAGAGTATAATATTCATATTAGGATAAGTAGGATCTCTAATTTTCACTAAACGTGCAAAATAAGGAATAGCACATAATTATCAAAATAATAGTCAAATTTAATTGAAATTTTGCAAGCATGTTTTAGTTATGCGTATAAATAATTAGAGAGTATAAAATAGCAATTTGGTTGAGTACAATTTCTTATTTAGTTAATCATGCAAAATACGTATTAGGGCAAAATTAAAAAATATGATCACAAAAATAAATTTTTTTTTCTATATTAGTGTTCATTGCACTTTTCTGATCATAATGGTGTATTGGATCATATGATTTGGAGCTATATTGACAAAAGTATGAATTTATTAAAAATTTAAATTATAGCGGGCAAACTTGTCCAAATAATAATTAGAAAAATTAATTACCAAATAAAAAAAACTAATAACATAAAATTATTACTTAGTATTTTTCTGATCAAAATGGTATATTTGATCGCTATGTTTGGAATTATATTTATAAAGTAATGAATTTTTAAAAAGCTGCAAATCATTTAATTTAATTAAAAAGAAATTCTTGAATTACTGTTGTTACACTAATTTTGCAAAATAGAGTGCTCAAACTTTGGCACTAAAATTCTCTCTACACAGAGCTCCTCACAAAGTGTGCATTGCATCAATAGAAAGCTCTCTTTGAGACATTTCTATTAATATCGAGCACGCCTGCGAATGTTACTTATATGTGAAGAAATAATGAGCCCTAATTTGAACAAAATAAATGAAAATGAGGTACATTTATTACTACTTAATTGGGTCTTTAAGATCTCCCTAGAATAAGTAACTGACGTCCTCATCGTTAATTACAAACCCTAATTTTCACTAATCATGCAAATTCAGGATTATGACATAATTAGTAAAATAATAATCACAATTAAATGAAACTTGACACTTAGGCTCTTGTTATCCATGTGATACAATTTAAACTATAATATTCATATTTGGTTAAGTAGGAACCCTAATTTTCACTAATTATGCAAAATAAGAAATAGGACAAATTAACAAAATAATAGTCAAAATTATTTAAAATTTTTGCAAGTATCTTTTAGTTATTTGTATAAATAATTAGAGACTATAAAATAAAAATTTGGTTGAGTACAATTTCTTATTTGAGTTAATCATGCAAAATAAGGATTATGGCAAAATTAAAAAATATGATCACAAAAATAAAAGTTATGAATTAGTGCTCCTTGTAAATTAGTGTTCCTTGCACTTTTCTAATCAAAATGATATGTTGGGTTATATGATTTGGAGCTATATTAACAAAGTTATGAATTTATTAAAAATTTAAATTATAATGGGCAAATTAGTCCAAATAGTAATTAAAAAAATTAATTATCAAATATAAAAAAACTAATAACATAAAATTAATACTTGTATTTTTCTGATCAAAATAGTATATTATATTCACTAAATTTTGAATTATATTTATAAAGTTATGAATTTTTAAAAAGCTGCAAATCATTTAATTTAATTAAAAAGAAATTCTTGAATTACTATTATTACATTAATTTTGTAAAATAAAGTGCTTAAACTTTGGCACTAAAATTCACTATATAGAGCTACTCACAAAGTGTGTCATACATCATTGGAAAGCTCTATATAAGACATTTCTATAAATATCGAGCACGCCTACAAATGTTACTTATAAGTGAAGAAATAACGAGCCCTAATTTGGATAAAATAAATTGAAATGAGGTACATTTATTACTACTTAAGTGTTTCTTTTAGGTCTCCCCAGTATAGGTAACTGACGTACTCATCAGTAAGCCACACAAAGATCCAAGAACCATCCATAGGGTAGACAGGACTAGATGTGACCCTACAGTCTCAAGATGCACTCAAAATCATGTACCATCATTACTACTATAAGTTCAAGAGGCTGCTCACATAAAGTGGTACTTTTACCCTGTATATAATCATTTTAATAAAACTTAATTAATGATTTAAATTAATTAGACTAATTTAGGGGTTTCATCATATTTAGAAAAGATTAAAAGTTTAAAATATCCAAATCAATATATAAGATTACTAACATGAGTATTTCTATCTTGAGAGCACATGCAATTCTTATTATAAAAATAAGAGAATATTTAATGCTAATTGATCACTAATTATGCAAAATAAGGATTAGGGCATAATTAATAAAATAATAATTAGAATTATATGAGAATTGATAATTAAGTTCTAGGCATCTACGTAAAGAAAAAAAGATTATAAATAGAAGAACAATTTGGCGGTGGTGGAGGCAAGGCTGGGCTCGGATCCTATACGGCAACCTGTTGAGCTGCATCTCGAGTGCTATCAAGCAAGAACTCCTTGATTTGTCCTATTCTCCTTCGACTTCGTCTCAATATCTTTCAGTCGAGATCAACCTTAGCTGCTTCGCATCCTTCAGGTCAAAGAAGTTAGTTTTCCCTTAGGCATTTTGAGAAAAGCAGAACTGATCCTGCTCATGGCTGAGCTACTTCCCCTAGTTGTGGGGTGGTAGGTAATAGGTTTTTATTGTAGGTGAACTCGAGTAATTTATCATAAATTGAAAAGAAGAACAATTACATTGCCTCAAAGAGAGTTTCTTTTGTCTTGGTTCATACGAGAGATTTGCTTATAAACCTTCGAAGAATCGCCTTAGTTATTCTAAAGAACCGATTCTAAACTCCGCTTCGCTCTGGTTCCACCTTCGCTATCGCTCGAGTCCTTTGTTGATCTTGAGCAAAGCTCAAGGCTTTTAGTTAATTAATTAAACCTACCTCCGGTGGCCTTGCTTAAGAACTATCTCGGCTTGTTCCTAATTTTAAAGAAGAACAAAAACTGCTCATAAGTTTGAATCCTTGTATTTTGACTCTGAAGCTTCCTATTAATATGAAAAGTAGGAAGAGTATTCAGGCTAATGGAGCTAAGAATTTGTAATCTTAATAGTATTCAGGCTAAAGGTCAAGGGTCTGAAAGATTTTGTTCATCGAATGCTGCACGGTAGGGAGTGAGCTTATAGAGAAAGAAAGTCGATTTTCCATATCTCATATGTCGGAGTAAGAGTGAGATTATCTATATATTAATATTAAGGGCGAAGACAAAAGACTATAAAAGAAAAGTATGCTGGCCATTACCTACTTAGAACAGAACTGAGATTCTTCTGCTGGCGATAGCATACAATAGATCTAGACAAGATTGCTTCTGACCTACTTAGGAAAGAGCGCTGCCAGCTTTTTACCACCAAATTTAAGGATATGGTTTGAGTTGATAGACTCAAGGTTTTGTTTTGATTATTCTATTTGATTTGAACTAGTCGAATCAAATTCTCAAACTATAGAAGATTATGCTTTTGTGAGGAGGTGGAACCCTGTGAGCAGACGAATTATCCAAAGGCTGATCGGAGGTTGATAAGGCTTGATTGTAGTTCAAGGGATTCCGCTTCCTACCTTGTGGGCATCTTGTTTTGTTATTGTTTTGTTCTTTTATGATTTTGAGACGCCAGTCGAAGTGAAACGAGCTTGCGAGGTAATGTAATTTTTTCTGTTCCCTGCCGGAAGGGAGTTGGGTTTGAAATTAGAGGGTTGTTATGTCTTTTTGAACAGGTCTCGAAGAGCCACGTCTCGAATTACTAATCCGAAAGCTTTTGTTATTCTTTATCGGTTCTTCTGCTCACAAGTTTGCAGCCTGCCTATCTAAAATGAGATTAGATGTCTGAACTGGACACGTTCACTGCTAATAAGCAGCCAAAACATAGCCTTTCTTTAGTCTTGGCTTAAAAACTGAATTGAAGCGACCTGCTCACTTGCGAAGTCTTTTCGAGAGTAACTTTTCCCAGCCGTTGACCTTCTTGAAAATAATCATATTTGAGATCATTCGTCAAAGCCTCATCCCTGAGGTTAGCTTTACTAGACCTGAAGCAAGCACAGAGATTGCAGATCACGAGGTTGATGTTGTTCTTTCTCGAAGTCGAATACAGTTAGGTTGGGCGTTTCTCATTTAGCGTAGATTATATATAGTATATAGACTATATATTCTTATTACTACCCTGAATATTAGATTAATCTCTTTATATTAGATTATAGCTCTAGCTAGCTCCGAATCTTCTCTAACTCAGAACTGCGCTAGCTTATTAAACCAGAGCCAAACCAGCAATTACCAGTTCGAGTAGCTATCAACCTTTAAAGGCTTACCGGAGGCCGCGACTTGTTCTTCTTTCTTAGCAAAGTAGCGGTTCTCGAAGAATTGCCAAATGTTTTGATACAAGCTCGAGCAAAGCGAGGTTTCTTCTACCCACCTCAGGTAGGTAGCGTAGCGGAGGTAGGTTTTGAGGCTTGCCGAAGGTTGAGTTGTTCTTCTTTTTTGTTCTTTTATCGGCGTGACCAGTACCTATAAACAGGCATCTGAGTCAAGCAAGAAAAAGATATATGAACAAAGTACATGGAGATTAGAGAATCCAAAAGAAAAGAAGTTCAATAATAAGTGTCAATTACGGACCGGACATGTGGATGACCTAGATTATCCACGCCCTGAGAACTGAAGTGCGCAATCCTTGAGGAGTGACCAGAGCACATTTTCGTACAGAAAGAGAAGGACGGGTAAACACGATGACGTAGGCAAGATCAGATGGTGGTGAGGAGGCTGACTGGAGGATAGATGAGCCCCGAGATTGATCTTTTTCGAAGCGAAGGTTGGTCTTGAGCAAAGCGAAAGGTAGGTAGCGAAGCGGAGGCCCACAAGGTTGATCTTCTTTTTCTTCTTTTTGAGGCTCTAGAAAGGTTGAGCTCAGGGGACACCGGAGGTAGCAGTGTTCCCCCTGAGGTGATTCTTCATTCTCAAGTTTCTAGTTTTTAATTTTTAATTAAAAAGATCTTTTAAATTGTTTTGATTGTTGTTCCCGATTCGGCCAAGTTCGAAACCTGAACTAGGATCAGAACTGAAGCAGTTTAATTTAGAAATTAAAGAGGTTGCGTAGCAAACAAGGTTGATCTCGGAGAGGTTAGATGACCCTCGAAGCTTTAGGAGGTATTGAGGTAGGTTCTTTTATCTCGACTTAAAAGGTTTATAAGAGGTTCTTTTAAATAAAGTTTCTATTGAATAAACCTTTGGTGGCCAAAAGCCTTCTTTCTCTAAGGAAATCGAAGGCTCCGAAGGAGAACAACCTGGACTTCTCGGATAAACTTGAGCTAAACCTCCGGTCAGCCTCCGGTGGCCTAAAAATAAAGGTTCTTGAGAATTTTGAGTTCTCCAAAGCAAGCTGCTAAAAGAAGTGGAGCCCTAGAGTTAGTTGTAACTGAGGCCTGAAACTACCTGACCTAGTTAGTAAATCGTAGTTCCAAGTAAAGGCTAACGAGAGAGTCAAGGTTGATATTGAGTCAAATTTTTCTATCAAATAGCCTTCGGTGACCTTGAGAGATTCTTCGTTTGAATTAATGTAGGGTCCAAGCAAAGCGAAGGACAAAGTTGAACCTCAGTTCAAGGTTGATTTTCGATGCGGCCTGGTTTGTAGTTCAAATTGTAGTTACGAAAAAAATTCTGAATAAACCTGTCTTCGAGCCTCAGAGGTTTGAAGTTAATATCTTCAGGAGTTAGTTCAAGTGAAGTTGACAACCTGGATCGAAACTCTGATCTCTCGAATTCTCGTATCTCGTAGATAGTCTTGATCTCACTCTGGACTCTGATTGAATTCCATTAAAGCCTTGAATTCCAATTAAAATAGATATTGATTTGCTTTCTAGGTTGATCTCTACTGAAACGCTCGACTGTAGGGAGAAGAGGCAATTTTTCAAATGTGAATTGTTGTTATTCTTGTATCGACTGGTTACAAACTTGACTTGTTGTTAGAAAGAAAAAGAAGTGGTTTACCACGACAACTAACCTGAGTTTCAACCTTTGACACTTGATGACAAAGAATCATTGGCTCGACGTTTATAGAGCTCGACTTCCAGTGGTTTAGTCAAGCTAACCAAATGAAAGCGCTAACCAACAGCTCATCTCGGTTGACCGAAGAGAAGCTCACCAATCTTTTATTTAGGCATCAACCTCATATATGCTCATATATGTAGTTGAAGCAGTTATTCTCTTATACCTGAACTCCAACTAAACCTCCTAAAGCCTGAGGATCAACCTTCTGCTCACAAGTTCAGAGCCTAAAAGATCAACCTCGCCTTGAGGCTCAAAAAGAATAACAAGAGGCTCATTTTTAGCTCCGACGAAGGAGTAGTTTATAAATCTTTCCTTAGTCAGAGAACTCAGGCTTCGACATCTAGGGTTTCGAGACCTAGAGGGGGTACAAATCTAACTTTATTTAGGTTTATAGACAGCTAACCTAGGGTAACATGTTAATCAGTCTGCTTCCTACCTCCGCCTCTTCTAAAACAAAAAGAAGAACAAACCTATCTCTTGTCCGATGGATTCGACTTCGTCTATAAACCTTGACTTTACTTAGGTTCGAGCCTTTAGATAAATCTAGTTAAGGCTGACCGGAGGTCTTGCTCAGATAAACCTGAGGGTTGCCTCCGACAATGTTAGGTTGTTTTAGTTTAGTTGTTGACCTGAAACCGAAGCCTGAAACGAAACCTTGAGCTTTGCTCAAGATCAACCTTACCAATAAGAAGGCTTTAGGAGGTCACCTGCAGGTAGGCGATGTTTCGTTTTGTTCTTCTTTGTTAATTGTTGAGACTTTTTCAGATTAATAAGAAGTTCGAAGAATCGCATCCTCAAGGTTGATCTCGAGCAAAGCGAGAGGCTTCAGGAGCCTACCTCCGGAAAGAATAACAAAAGCCTTGAGGCTCATCTAACCTCCGCCAAGTTCATACCTCCGCAACAATTAATTAAAAGATCTTTTTAATTCAAACAACTAAAAGAACCCATTGCCCCGAGGGGTGAACGAAGAGAGCCTGACGGCTCCTACTTTGGAATGTGGGCCTCCAGTCAGCCTTCTTTTGCTCACAAGTTCGCAGCCTTGCCTCACTACGTTCGAACCCTTCGTTCGTAGCCGCATTCTTTTAGGCGTCAATAGAAGAAGAAGAGAAGAAACTAAACATAGTTCAAGGGAGTGAGGTAAACTTCTAACTTTATATAGGTACAGTTATGAAAGTCAAGCGTTGAATTACCCCTCTAATATATCAGAAAGGGGTGACTCTGAGTCAACTAATTAAAGCAAAGCGTCTTCTTTAAGGAGCTTTCACTTCGAAAAGACTTGACCTCCTAAAGCCTCCGGTGACCAATTGTTTTGTGATTCTTTTTATTAACAAAAGAAAATCATAAAAGAAGAAGGTCAGTATAGAGGTCTAAACACTATAATGAATCGGTCCTAGAACTAGCGTTGTGAGTTCTTTATAGCTAGTAGAACGCTGCCCAGAGAGACTCTTCTCTTCCTTTTCCCAAGTAGCTGGTGAGTTCTATTTTCAGTCTAATTAACCAACCGGGCAGGGACAGGGTACATTTCTATAGCTTCTAAAGCTGACCCGGTTTACGTTACTAATCTAAGTGATCTCAAATTCTCTAAGGCCTATATGCTCTTCCCCCAGTCGCGTAGCTAGCCATAAACCTTCCCTTACCGGTAGGGCAGCCAGCCTAGAAGTAGAAGATAAAGCGTGAAGCTGTCCCTATGTAAGTAAGAGAAGAGGTCACCGGAGGTAGGGTTGAGTAGGTTTGTTAGTAGGTGTCTAATCGTACTTCACAACCAAGAAACAAGTTAGTCAGAGCCTCTAAAAAGATGAAACTAAACCTCCTCAAGGTTGATCTTGAGCAAAGCTCAAGGCTTCGGTTGTTGTTAGGGTCAACATAAACCTTCGGTATCGGTTCCCTTGCAATTCTTCGAATGGAAAAAGAAGATCTTGAAATTAATTGACTAAAAGTCAAGGCCGCGTTTAGCGGTTCTTTTCTTCTTTAGAACGCACCTAACGGTGGCCTTTCTTTTATCTTGACTGAAAGTAAAAGTAAAGGTAGACTAAATTCAAGGCGATTCTTCATTGATGTCGAAGCCTTAGGACTTCTAGTTCGAGTTGGAGATCAACCTGAAAAACTACATCTTATAAGAACTAACTAGTCATGAGTTCAAAACTACATATCTTCGGAAGACAACTCACATTAACCGAAGCTTTTCTTAGTTCGAGGCCGCATCGGGTTGACCTTTTCTTCGAGGCCACCGGAGGTTAGATGAGCCCCTCGGGGTGAGTGAGCCGAAAGGCGAGGGCACTGAAGGTACGCGATGTTTCGAATATCTAAGAATTCAGAAGATCTTGAAATTAATTGACGTCAAGAAAGGCTTTCCGGAGGTTTATATATCTTTTAATCCGCTTTGTGGCAAGAAAAAGATTCTTGAATTAATTGTAAACCTCTGATCCCCTGGAGGGGACCTTTCTTATCTTACTCACTTTTTGAGGTACGAGTATCTGACTTTAGACGACAATTTGCTTTGCAAAAAGACAGACCGACTGGTCAAGCACGGTTCGGAGCCACCAAAGAGCTTTGGCTCCTATCGAAAAACTACTGAAATGCAGACTCCTTGGAGTGGAATAACTGAATAAAGAGGTATTTTTTGTCTGAGCCGGCCGGGGGGCTTATATTTGCTCGAGCTTCTTTTGCCAAAACCAAATCGACCTTCCTATGCGCTAAGAAAAAAGAAAAGCAAGAACTCCGAAAGAATTTTTTCTGTGATATTCTCATTGCTCATTCCCTTGACTCCATTCCATCCTTGATAGTAACGAATTCAAGAATAACAAGAGGCTTCGAACTTGTGAGTAGAAGGTGTTCCTGCTCTTGGATATATGAAAGAGTGAGCCTACTTTAGAACGTCATTCTTTCACTCAGCTCTTTCGGGTGCTATCAAATAAGAGAAGAGTACCGCTTAAGAATATAAACAAGTGTAGCTGAAGAGAAAGAGAGAAGTAGGCTGGAACCTAATCGGATGTGTCAAAAGAAGACCTACCTCTAGTGCGTGGAACCTCTAACGAGGGGCTCATTTAACCTCCAAGAGCCTTTAATCTTATGAAGCTTCCATACTGTACTGTTAATACCCTGACCAGAACAAAACATTCGACTTCCGAAAAAGAAGAAAATCATCATAGCTCTTAACAAAAGAAAAAAAAGAAGCAAAAGATAACAAAACTTTGGAGCCTTCTCTTTCTCACTGACAGACTAGCAATTAAATCACTATTAATATAGAATAACGATCGACAAGTCCAAAGCCAATGAGAGTACGCTGGAAAGATTCTCCGAATAGTAGCATTCTTTTATATCTTAGACTAGGGGCCGAAGGACAAGGTTTCCAATGGCTATCAGATAGCAATGAGTGGATTGGCCAATTCGTTCTTTTACGGGCATTGCAGGTCCTAGGTCTGGTTGGGTCAAAACAAAAAGCTGGGGCTCTCTTCTTATGATATGAAAGAAGACGCTCTTCTTGTTCGCTTCGCATGAGAAGAAAAAACCTCTAATTGAATTCGAGTCTTTCGTCACCACTTGATGAATGACATAGTTTGACGAAGCCCTCTTTTTTCGGATTGACCTAAGGCTGGGATGACTGAAGATTACTTCTCTTTCACTTCATGCGTAGAAGCTCTTGCAGTAATGGGATGTTAGGATACGGATAGTTGAATCCGTAGATAATGCAATAAGCGGTGCTTTCTTACTTGACGGTTTGGGTTTGAGAGTCAGGGTGGAGTGGAAGAAATCTCCAAGAGATTTTAATGTTCTTCTTTTTCTTTTCTTATTTTTAGTGAGCCTGTGACCTTATAGCTTTTCGATGAAAACTCGGAATGATGCGAGGGATCAAACCCGTCTTTTTTGATCTCCATCACTGGAGGCCCATTCACTGTATGGGGGTCAGTGTGCACTGCTTGAAAGACAATGCAACTCTCCAGACTGACATTTTCATAGTCAGATCTGCTTTGCCACCAAGTAAACTGAAACTGAAATTAGAGGAGCACCTTATCATTAAGATAAGAAGCTTCTACTGACAACAATGAGCGATAACACGAGGCCGCGATGAAGGAGCAGTTAGCCTCACATAACGACTTTGGTCTAGATCTAGATTGACTGAAGTGAAGCCGGATTTCCTTTTTAATAAGTCGATTTAGATTGACTAGTCAGATTTCATTCAGGCTCTTGGAGATTAATGCTTTCCTATTAAGAGTAATTAATATAAATTACCTAATGTCTTCCTTTGGTTCCAATCCAATGCCAACGTTTTGTTATAAGGGCGCGAAGCAGATGTTCTTCTTTATCAGGCTTTTGTTATTATATGAAAAAGGCACCTATCTAGTGATTGAAAACTACTTCCGAACGAAGAGTAAAGACCTTATATAAGCTCTCACTCGCCCATTAAGACTGTTTCAGATATGAGTTTCTAGATAGTTGTTCGGGAGTCTAAAAGAGTGAATTGAGTTCATGAGTTGAGGTGAAATGAGACGAAGTCGAATCCACCTAAAGTAGGAATTGTACATTAGACAGTTTTTGTACGAGAATTCGTTCTCTAAACACAAGTACTCTTGAAGATCTTTCTTTTCTTGGGTCAAACCAAGGTTATGAAGTAAAGTACATTGCCTTTTTAGATTTATATGAGATGAGATTTCTTGTTCTTTCTTCAACTTATCTTAACCAACTCCTTCTAATCAAAACCAATAGAAGAAGAAGAACAAAATGGTGGCTCTTTCATATGCTCTGAATTCATTCAAACTTCTTTCTTCTTAGGATAGTAGTAGGCTCACCTACCTCCCGGTGGGTAGAAGAAACTTTAGTACGGATTCCGTAAAGAAGAAGACCTTGACTATAGAAGAGTTCTTTAAGCCGGTCATTCATCATTCACTGCTATTGGGGTTAAGAATGCAACAGGCTCGGTTAAAAATGAAGTTTCAGCAGAAGCAAATTGAAAGGAGGATTTACTATATGCCTTGAGCAGATGTCGGCCAAGCATCTTCTTGGTGGGGCTAGCGATTCGTGACATAAAACGGGACGAGTACGAGACGGCAGTGATATGAAGAGAAAGCCCATAGCCACATAAGAGTAGACAGTCCAGGTGTTCTCTTCCCTTACCCTTCCTGGTCATGGTAGGCGCGTCATCTATAGCAGTTGCCTGTATGGCTGACTAGATCGTTTTGTTTTGGGATTTTGTCGGGCGATGTCTTTATCGATGGAAAAGAATAACAAAACTGCTCGCAAGCTCGGAGCCTTCGTCCTTTTTCTAATCTCAATAATAGACTCACAATAAACATTGCCTTCGATAAATTGGGGTAGTTGCAACTCCAAGAGCCTAGGTTTTCTCTGATTAAGTTCAACTACTATTTCTGAAATGATTTTTTGTTGACCTCCTCTCCTAACTTGTAGGTCTGGTTTGTAGTTAAAAAGTTCTGAGATAAACCATAAGTTTATGAAGGAATTGTTTATCTCGAGCAAAGCGAGAGGCTTGAAGGAGGTCAAGTTATTCTAGTATCGAACTCAGATCTCTACTATTCTAGTATATAGTCTTGATCTCACTCTGATTGAATTCCATTTACTTCATAACCTGACGTCCTACCTCCGGTGTCCTCTAACGAGATCAAAGAACCGACTCTTTCAGAGGTTGATCTTGAGCAAAGCTCAAGGCTCCGCTTCTTCTTTTGGCCTTAATTTCCAAACAAGACAATGAACAAAGTGAATTGAACAACCAAGGGACTTGGAACTACGAACTACCATTTACCTGAGAAAGTTGACTAGGAAGAGGGCTTCGGAGGTAGCTTGAGGCTCTGAGCTTGCGAGGTTTATCTATTGTTGTTCTTTGCTAATTGTCTTTTAGAAGCTTTTAATTAATTGAAAGGAGCTCTAAACCTCATGAAGAACATTGAACTTGTTTATCTTGAGCAAACCTCGAGGCTAGGTTGCGAAGCAAGTTAATTAGAATAACATAAACCTCAACTCTTTAACTCAACTCAACTTGACCGGAGGCAAGTTAAAAAGAGCCTGAACTCCATTAATTGTTTAATATTGGAAGGAACTCCAACTCGAACTAGAAGTCCTAGGGCTTCGACATCTAGGACACCGGAGGTAGCTTCCAGTCAAGATAAACATCAACTCTTTCAGAGCCTGAGGTTGACAACTGAGGTTTATCTACGATTTACACCTATAGGTTGCGCAGCAATTAAACTAACTCAAATTGTTTGAGAAAGCCTAGCCTTGGAATTACCTATCTGGGAATGGTAGACTTCACAATGTTGACAATCAGGCTTTAGGAGGCTGACCGGAGCTCGTTAGAAGAACACCGAAGGTAGGAAATCCTGAACTCCAGTAGTTCTTAAAAGAAGAAGGATGATAAGGCTCCGAAGGAGAAGGTTTATTCCGAACCCGAACTTCCTTCAGAGCCTAGCTTGAACCACAAGTCAAGTCCACTCTAGATATGAGATCTGACCTCTTTCAGAGCCTCAGAACTTGGGTTTTGTTATGTCCTTCAGCCCCTCCGACCGGTGGCCTCCTAAAGCCTGAAGTCAAACCTCAGCCTCAGTCTAACACTTTGAGTAGCAACTCATTGAATCAAGTTTCTTCTTGCGAAGGAGGCAATATATCTTTAAATTAATGTCAGATCTAAAAATTAATTGTTTGAGGCTCTTCTCCACTTATGAAATTGGAGTTGAAGGAAGTACTCCTGCCTAAGTTAACACTGACTAAGACTCACACTTTCTGGTAGCAGCCTGATGGGAGTTTAATCAAGTGACTCCTTGCCTTGGTTACCAAGTCAATTCACTCAGTGTTCCACCTCAAACCTCCGGATGCCTCAATTCACTAATCGCTGCGCGTCGTCGAACCCTCGAACAACAAGGTTAGTAGTTACAAAGGTTGATCTCGAGTTGAAGAAGGCTACGAGCTTGCGAGGTTGATCTCGAATGAAATGATGAACTACGTTCTCCTTCCCACTCGAAACTCATATAAAAGGAGAGGAGAGGCTCGACCAGAAAGAGGGCACCGGAGGTAGCTTGACTCCTTTCAATCTAATAGCCCTTGCCCTTACCCAAAGGAGAGATTTGTGAAGCTAATCAAAGTGTCTGTCTTTTGCTGGTAATAGATTGAGAGTAATTCCAAATTGCAAAAGATCTTTGCTTTGATCTATTTGTTCGCGTTGCTAAAGGCTATGTAATAGTCTGCGCTGCCCCGCTTCTACCCCTTGGTCCCCCAACCCGTGTGAAACTAATTACTTTGTACTCAACTAATTATCCAATAGCCTGAAACGCTCTTCTCTCTTGCTTGCCCTCCGCTAATTAGGCGCGTGAGTCACGTAGTTTGAATCTCACTACGCTTTTCTTTTTGCCTAAAAACTTTACTATACTAGGCTTTTGTTGTTCTTTATAAGGTTGAGTTCGAGATCCAGAAACATGTTTTCCAGCCAAGTCTTTGACAATGAAGGGCCCGTCCCTGTTAGGTGAGAATTTTTATATATAGGGGATTTTGATTTTGATTTTGATTTTGGCTTTTCGGTAACCCAGTTTCAAGCATTGAACTTGTTTTTGAAAGTGTCGGGTTAAATGTTTAGTGTGAATGGCCATTTGCCTTTTTCTTCGGTTGAAGGCGGGCGGATAGTCGTAGTTCTTCTAACATATCTAGATTTTGCTGCCGAGTGAGATTCTTTGTTGAAATAGACTCAGAGAGGTCCAAAGTCAGGTATTCGACTATGGCCTTGGTTCTTGGCAATGGAGTCATGAGCGGGGCATCCAAACCAAAGGCGAGTCAAAATGGAGTCTCCCTAGTGGCCGAGTGAGGTGTCGACCTAGAAGCCCAAAGGACAAGGCTTTAGAAGGTGTAACCGTAGCGAAGCTCTTGTTATTCTTTTTGAGGTACAGAAGCGAGAGGCAATGTGCACCCTCTTTGAGATCAACCTTAAGTGGATTCGACTTCGTCTCATTTCACCTCTACGAGCTCGCCTTAATAGCTGTGGACTTAGCCCGGCTCCCTTATGTTTTTGTTTCCCTCAGCAAATTTGTCTTTTTTGTGTATTTGATATGATCACCAAATCTTGTAATGGCCACTTGGCCCACCGCATTATATGAGTCTTTGACCGCTCATCTTACTATAGCTCTGCAACATGCTTGGATTGACTCACTAAGTTTAGACCGATTTCATCAATTAAATCACTGCTTCACTTACCCGAGTCCCAAGGTGGCCCAAAATCAGAAGGGTGATCGAGTTGACTCATTCGGGCACTCGGCAACGCCTTGGTACAAACCAGCGGATAAGGTCAACTAAATGACTAGGGAAGGTGACTACTCAAAGGGAGTCCGGTCCTAGTGATCAGCTACTTCTAAACTCAACAATTCACATTGCCTCCGTCAAGGCTGTTATCAGAAAGCTCTATCAAATAGCCTCTTGCGAGCTCTGCGAGGTTGATCTCGTAGAGGTTGAACTCTTTCAGAGCCTTAAGTGAAGGTAGCCTTGAGTGAATTGACTTCGTAACCTAAGGTCGAATTAGTTGTAGTTCAAGGTTCAAAGACCTAATTTTCTAGTCAAAACCTAATTGAACCCAATGACTGGTTTGGTACTAGTCCAATCCTAAATCAAGAGCCTATGAAATGAGAAACCCATCTCTCTTGTCTTGGTCTTGGGCCTCAAAACTCAAAGAGCCTAGTTGTTATTAAGGCTTGCCGGAGGTACAGAAGCAGCTGAGGTTAGGAGACTTCCTGAAACAACAAATGTGAGCCTAGAGTTCTGGTAAGGCAATGAAGGAAAGGAGTGAGCTAACAAAAAGGAGTTCACATTCCAAGTTCTGAGGTTTCTTCTTTGATCTCGAAGAGGTTGACAAGGGGAATTTGAGAAAACTCTTTTTCAGATTTTGGTTGCTTCCTAAAGGTTCCACCTTGCTTGGGTTGTCAAAGTAACTGAACTACTGACCTAATTAACCTCTAAAAGTCACTTCTGTCCAAAGCTAAAAGGAAGGCAAGTAGGAGTTAGTTCATAGTTGAGCTCTGTTAGTTGGTAGCTAGGAATGAGCAGTTCTACCAGTCAGTAGTTCAAGAGTGGAGTAGCGAAGTCACTTAAGGAGTTCAAGAGAACGCTTTGAAGGAGATCCTTACTATCATGCTAGGACTCCTGAAAAACAACGATTAAAAACAATTAATTCAAGAATATTACATTGCTTGACTTCAATGAGTGAAACTAGCATGAAGGCGGCGAGCTTGTGAGGTTGATCTCGTAGAGGTGATTAACTAAATTCTTTGTTGATGTTGCGAAGCAGATTGATTTTAAGAACTTCCTAGCTTGGTTAAGTCAGTGGAACTCTAAACCTGAGGCTCTGAAAGAGGTAATATCTCAAGGCGATTCTTCGTTGACTTGTTGAGATTCTGAAGAACTGAACTAGGATAATTGACTTCGTAACCTGAGTTCATTGAGGAATGAAAGTAGTGACACCCTAGTTTTTAGCAAAAACTTCTGATTCCGCTGCCAAAGGCTTTGTTCTTCTTTTCTTTAGGTTGCTACTCCTAGAGCATGGTTGTGAAAAGCACGTCTGTTGCAAGACTAGACTCTGAGCCTGATGACTTTCCTGCTTGAATCTTGGAGAGGTCTTGTCTGCGGTTAATCAATATAAGAAGAACAAAAGCTTCGCGGCCTCACTACTAGGATTGATAAAGAGAAGCTGGATAGGAGCAAGCAGAGCAGGCTCTTTTATAGAAAGAAAAAAAAGAGAGGCCGCATCGGAAGATAGTGGTGCCAGCTTTCTCAAACAATTGTGAGTTAGTTAATTAGTTAATAAACCTTGACTTTTATAACAACAGGTTTCAATCGTGCTCAGTTCGAGATCAAAGAAGAAAACCTACCTTCGGTGACCTTCGTTAACCAATTCACATTGCCTTCATGAATTCTGAGATCTTGCCTCAGTTTCAGGTTTATGTTGATCTTGACGCCACGAAGCGGAAAGGCTCATTTTTAGTACAGAAGAAGCCCTAGGTTCTGAGTTGAGGTTTCTTCTACCCACCGGAGGTAGGACTAAGCTTCAAATACCACATTTATGAGGCTGATCGGAGGCAATGTGAATTGTTTTAGGAGTGGAACCTTGTGAGCAGAAATCTCACCTCTTCCTAGCTGCACTGCAAAGGTCACTAAAGAAAGGAACTCCAACTCCTTAAAAAGAGAAGAGTAAGCCAACTCATTCTGTTAAGAAATCAAGAAATCACGTATTAAGAAAAACCTTAATATGTAATGACAAAAGCTTAGAGTCGTACTTGTTATTTTCGGTGGAAGATGATTGGATATATATAAAGAAAAAGAAGAACAAAAGCTTGCTGCGAAGCAGAATCAGAACAAAATCAGGCTGACCGGAGGTTTAGAAAGTAGACGAAGGTGGGTTCTATTGTCGTAGGTCAAGAGATAGCGGTTCTTTTCTTCTTAATAAGGTGAATCCACCAGAGGCAGGTGAGTAACAGAGCAGAGTCTGAGTCCTCATAGAGAAAATGAGAGTGAGATGTGAAAAATCACTATGATTTTGCGTCAATAAGATGTTGCTGTGAGTATGGGTCTCTCCGGAATGATGTTTCCATGGGCTTAGTGTCATAGACTAGATTAGTAGTCTGTCATCATGTTGTTTTCTTGTAACAAAGTACTTCTGGCACTCCCGAAATGAAGGAGGGCAAGACGAGAACTCAATTCAAATCTAGCTAATCTTTTCTTTACCGAGGGCTCATTGGAAGCCAATCGTCGATTGTCGGATTCGGAGCCAACTCCACAATTCGCTCGGTGGACGAAGACCATCGACTTTTCACCGACTTGGAGTATATAGATAAGGTTAGGCGAACCTTAAAAAGCTGATCTCCTTAACTTGAACTAGCTTAAGCTTAGCGATAGTTTCAGAAGGACTCTGACTAGCTCTAATCTAAGAAGATCCGATATCTCACGAATAGGAGCAGCTGTAGTGTAGTCCCAAGAGAGCGATAATTAAACGACTCTGATTAGATTAGAAAATCTCAATCTTTCGATTCTTAATATGTCATGAGTAATGTGTGTGCTCGAAAAGTGGCTATTGACTCTCGCATGACATCTATTTTCTTTTCTAAATCAAGAGAAATCTCTGGATTGCTTTTCTTAAGTGGTCTAGAGAGAAGCTCTTGTGGCATTAAGGAACCAAGGGCGGTCTACACTGCTGGCTAGCACAATGAAGACAGCCAACACCGGATCTAGTCTACGCTGTACAAGAGTATCCAAAAAAAGTGCCAAAGGGAGTTCAAAAGCCGAGCGAGAACTGGCTTCTTGCGAAGGTGGAACCTTTAGGCTTGCCGGAGGTACAGAAGTAGCGAAGTAGCTAGTCAAACTGCTAATATCTTAAGAAGAAATCAGAAAAGAAAAAGAACAACCTACCTCCAGTGGCCTCTCATGCATGCGGCTGAACGCTATCTTCTTTTCTCTTAATCAGTCCCTGACTTCCTTCGTAAGCAGAGCAAATGACTCAGTCTAAAAGACTGAACTTCTTATTCTCTCAGCCTCTTCTCTTCTACTGATCTACTGACTTAATATAGGGCTATACATTATTTTCTCCCAAAAAAGAGAAAGATGGGTCGGAGGCCCTTCACGCAAGTTCCATGGGTTCGGTACTTAATTACCTTAGCCTTTACTAGAATACGCCCGGCTATACTGATATATATTAGATAAGGCCACCGGAGGCAATGTGAATTGAGCTTTGCTCAAGATCAACCTTGAGTAGGTTGAGCATTAGTAGTTGATCATTTTGTTAGATTTAGGATGCTTTGTTCATTGAGGTCTTGAATTAATTGTGAATGTAATATTATTCTGCTTCGCAGCATTGTTCTTCTTTTATTAATTGACAATAGAATAGAAGGTAATTGACGTACAATAGATATATAATTAGAATCAGTTCAAAACAAAAGAGTATGCAAAGGCTGTCTAGAAACTGAGATAAACTGAGAGTTGTGCAGCTTTTGTTCTTTTATGATTTTCAGTGAAAGAAGTGAACAGTGAAATTCCGACCTAATCTTTGTTAGAGTCTGCTTGCGTACTGGGTAGAAACTCTCCTAAAGTCAGTCTAGTAAATTGCAATTCAACCTACAAGCCCATGGACTTTTGTATCCAAAACCACTATTCAGTAGAGTCAGTGTATAAGGGAGTAGGTTTGTGAGCTCTCAAGGTCAGCCACTAGCTCTCAACTCTCGGGTTCTCCTGAATAGCTCAAGTTTTGTTCTTCTTTTGTTGTTCTTTTTCAGAGCATATTAGATCAATCGAAAGTTGTATAAGGATCAGATTCCATCATTGACTCTCCGCATTCTATATTGCTAAGAAAGAAGAACAAAACGTCCCGAGCTAATCTGGAAGGCTGAAGGTTGATCTCGTTAGAGGACACCGAAGGTAGGTCGAATCCACCGGAGGTAGGAAATGTAATCGTTTAGCGGTTCTTTGATCTCGTAGAGGCCACCTAAGGCCACCGAAGGTAGGTTAATAGTTTTGTTCTTTCTTTGTCGAATTTCGACTTCTATTGGTTTTTGATTCTATTATATGTGGTTGAAAGTCTGATTTGACAGGAGTTTTGCTAAAAGAATCATTGTCTTGTCACTCAGACTAAGAGATTCTATCTACCTTTTTAAGCAAGTGAAAGAACTAGTTGCATATCATATATCTATATAATATCAAATTAGATATCTCGGCGAGCTGAGCGAAGTGAAGGTGTATCCTCTTTCTATTACCAAACAATTCTGAGCCCTACGGCCACTCGATCGACTAATTCTCCTACGCTCAACTCATTAGCTAATCCGGACCTGTTCAATTATAAAGACTGATTCCTACCTCCAGTGGCAACCTCCGACAAAAAGAAGAACCTACCTGCCGGTGGCCTTTCGCTTAAAAGAAGACTGTACCTCCGGCAAGCCTTGTGGGCCTTCGCACCTTCTTGACCTCCTAAAGCCTTCGCAAGAACCCCTCCGGTCATCCTCTTTTTTCTTTACCGTCTTGACTTTCTTTCCGCTGTAGCCTAGTTCTGGATAGATGGGTTAACACATAAGTACGCCCACGCTCTGAGAGCCTTGGCACGTTACTTCACTCAGCAAAAGCGCCGCCCCTACTCCTCTAAACAAGTAGGCTTCCCGCTTACTCGTGCTGGAAACATCCAGTTGCTTCGCAACCTCAGAACCTACCTCCGGTGGCCTCTCCTTATCGTCCAGCCTGTAGGCTTTTCCTGTGCTTAGCTTAGTGAACCTAGCAGGGAAAGAAGGCGGGGCCGTGCAAGTCACATCGTGAACAGAGGTTAGAAAGAGTGAGCTTATAAAAGAACCGCTGGCGCGGCTACTTAGCCTGAGTTGGAAGCTAAACCAAAGCTAAGCTTGTAGGCTCGTAGAGATATTGTGCAGTTAGACCCACAATCCATCCATGTTTCTGAACTGAACAGTCTCGTTCGAACATCTGATGTCAGGGGCCTTCACGTTTATAGAAAATTGGCTTGCTTTCTCGTAATAGAAACACCTAAATGACTCTACGTCAAGATAGTAATGGGATCTATTCGGTTGATAGAACTACATATAGATTAGACCGAGTGAGTAGGTCGGAGAAAAAGTATCTACTGAGCTAGGAGCGGAGGTCGGAAGCCTCTCGCTTTGCTCGATCTCAAAGAAGAAAAGTTGATCTTGCCTTTTGGTTCATCTTGTATAAGGTTGAGGCTGACGCGAATCGGTTCTTCTTGCTTACCGGAGAGGTAGCGAAGTAACACGAGATTATACCTTCCGGCAAGGCTGATCTTGACGTTTGATAAGGTTCCACCTCTCCTCTGGCTTCCCTAAATGAAAAGAAGCCACCTGTACGCAGATAGCTGCGGCCCCCAACAGCATCGCTGACTCTCCCCCTTAACCCCCGCTTCGCCAGATTTTGCATCTGGCAGCTGGATTGCTCGCTTGTCGGATTTGGTTTTTGCAAAAGGGGGGCTAGGGAATCCTTATAGTTTACCATGACGGCTAGACGGTTTTGTTCTTCTCCCCGAAAGAAAAGACCACGATGAGGCCGCATCGGATGATAGCCAAGCTTCAAATTTCTACTTAAGAGATAGATAGGCTAAAGAAATTAAAGTCCCGTTTCACCGCTCACTCACTTTACTTTATAGGCTTCGGCTTCTATTGGCCCTAAACTCATTAGGCGCTGCGCTCTACCGCCACAAAATTTAGATTCTATAATAAGAATATAATAGGCCAATAGGCCTAAACTAGTACTAATACTAAACTACTCTGAGCTTCGCTAGCTAACTTTTACTATAAAAGTTTGACTCATTCTGTTTTGGGCAGGTTACTGCTTTGTTTTGTTGCCCTAAACTTTTTGTGAAAGGGCGAGGCTGGGGGAAGTCGAAGTAGATCTCAAGACAAGAACTGCTGGGTGCTGGGAATGGTGTCAAAGTGTAGATCGTCGATGCGATGGCCCAGGTCATGATTGGTCACAAGTGTCGTTGCAGATTGAGCAGCAACCGTTGCTTGCATCTAGCACACGGTGGTTTTGTCGGTGTGAAGTCGAATGCTTTGTTCTTCTTTTATGATTTGTCGGAGGTTAGTGGTTCGACTGTGACTGAGCAGGATTTCTTCTAAAAAAAGAAAACCTCAAAACCAACCTCCGGTGGCCTCCGAGATCAACCTGCCAGTGCGTGGAACCTCTTCGAGTCTTTTAGAGCCTCCTCAAGCCTGAGCTAAACCTCCGGTAAAAAGAAGAACAAAATGGTCAGCCTTAGGTAGCCTTGTTTATTCTTTTTTGTTCTTTTTGAGAAGAAAGAGCCCGGCATGAGCTTTCACTCTTCAGGTTCAGTGTCAGGTCAGGTTGCGAAGCACCATAGCCATAAGTCCGGTTGTCCTTGGCCTTTCTCTCTACCCGAAGTTGACTACGATCAGTGGAATCTTTCTATTCTGAGATATTGATGAGTGTGGCAATGTTCTAGCTTCTTTTAGATGTTTGTCTGCTCACAAGGCTTTGAAAGAGGCCTCCAGGTTTTGTTCTTCTTTTACATCTGCATAGGTCAACTTCTGAGCCTCAAGACAAAGACTGAACTCAACTTGTTGGATAAGCAAGCTACACTTCTGAACTAACTACTTGCTAGTGAAGAACAGAACTAAAGAATAACAAAAGCCTGAGCATTACAATCAATGCTTTCTTTCACTACTAATTCTTTTAGTTGATCAGCTCGTAGACTGAATCTCTTCGTATTAAATTGTGAAAGTTAATCCCATTGGCCCTCGCCCTGAGGGGACCCTCTTATTTTTCTTGGCTTAGACTGAACCACTGACTCACCAACAGACTTACCGGAGGTTGAGTTGGGTCCTCTTTTGGAACGGGTGGAGACTACAAGAAATGGTCGAATGATGACGGCAAAATGGAACGAGCAGATGAACGGATCAGATGTGGCGGGTTTTTCGTATATCTTTGAGATCTAAAGACGAACATTGTGACCAGGCAGTCAGATTTGTTCTTTTTTAGCCAAGATCCAGTTCTTCAGGGATTCTGATTCGGGTAATGTTCTTCTTGTAGAAGTTAGTCGCGAAGTGAAAGATGCAAGCCATCACCTCAGGTGGCCGAGCTACTGAAGCGTTGGTTGATCTTTAGACTGAGTCCCGGTCGTCTATCCCAGCCAGGGCACGAGCAGAGATGGAGTTCTTATATAGGATAAGGATATACTGAAGTAACCACAAAGTGTGACTTCTAAAGCGTAGACGAGAAGGCAGAGCTGCGGGATTGCATTAAGCAGCAGATTAAAGAAGCCCCAAGGCCCAACCCAGCGGCATTTCTCTTAATATGTATGCAAAAAGAAAAAACCTGAGGCAGTTAGTCAATTACTTGACCCCAAGCCAAGGGCCTCAGCACAAGATCTTGACCACGTCAGCACTGAGCCTCCGGGCAAGTTGTTGTAATGCGGGGCCTTGCGACTAAGGCAGTTCGTTAGTAGCTTTTTTTATTTCGAAAGAAAGAGAGTGAAGAACGAATGATTCCATCAATACGTTCGTTAGATGAACTGTTCTTAGCTCAGGTGTGGAGCACCACGTCACCATTGGTTATATAGTGACTGCTCAGCTCACCAGAAACCAAACTAGTCCATGAAATGAATGAATTAGTTTAAGCTATTGGAGAAGCAACCTGAAATGAAAGCCTACCTGCTCCAGAACCTACTCGAGGCAATATATCTGAATCTGGCTCTTGGAGGTTCCCCTCGGGGCGAGGACACCGACAGGTAGGTAGCATAGCGGAGGTGGAACCTTGCTGTAGGTCAAGAGGTTGTTCTTTTTTTCTTTTTTTGCTTCGCAGATCTTAAGAAGAGTTGATCTCGACTTCAAGCCTCTCGCGTTGCTCGAGATCAACCTTTAGGAGGTTGATATCGGATTCTTAGGTTGAAGATTCTTGAATTAATTGACCATAAAAGAACCGCTGGCGCGGCCTCCGGTCAGCCTTGCCTCAACCCATTCCATTGGCTTCGCTACTTGACTTGGATGTCTAATCTACCTCAAAATAGAACTCACCAGCTAGAGATCTACCTAATATTCTTAAGATAAAGAATAACAACAGAACAAAATTGGCGATAAGAATAACAAAAGCAAAATCATAAAAAAAAAGAACAACAATTAATTTAAGAATCTGACATTTTTCCATTGTCTTTTGGATTTAGTGTGCTAGGGTCCCTATGATCTACATCTTTCGGGCAGCTGCATTGAGCGCACTTTCATCAAATGACTCTCTCTGCGTGAATCTATGTAACGCTTGGGAGCACCTGAAGCCATAAGGAGTCATCTCCTTTAGACTTTGCTCAGAACTTCTCTCAATTGCTATAAACCACTGCATGAACATTGGCAGACCTATGGGACTGGATAGAGCGAGTTTCTCTAATTTTTTTTTCTGAGATGATATTCTTCTTCTGCTTCGCATCCTATAGTATAGGATTATGGTACTTGGACGGCCATTACCAAATCTCAAGTTCTATTCATCAAGAATACGGAGCCTTCAGAGAAGGATTGCTGCTCGGGTTGAGGCAATGTAATTCGAAGAAAAGAATAACAAAACCTACCGGAGGCTATTTGATAGAACCTCTTCGAGATACGCTGGATAAACTTGACGGCTCATCTAACCTCCTAAAGCCTTCTTAAGATAGAAAGAAACAATAGGTTTCTGAGGTTGATCTCGAGCAAAGCGAGAGGCTGACCGGAGGCAATGTTTTGTCTGGCGTAGCGAACAAGCCTTCGGAGCCTTCTTTCTTTTGGCATCAATATCAGTGGAAGACCTCCTCGTAAAGAAGACCACCGTCACATTGTGGAGAAGAGAAGATCAGGGCCCGGGTTTGTGCATGGGAAACTCGAGGCCCAATGGGTGCTGGGAGACATTGCCGATTAGCCTCGAGGAATTCCTTCAGGGTCAGGGGAGTGAGCAGATATTGCTAATGTCCGAGCGCTCAGTACTACAATTTATGGCAGGAGAGGTAGTCATGCTTTAAGTCATAGACCAATGAGAACAAAAATTCCCTGATTACTGTAGATGGCGTACAAAAGAAAAGAGCCAGCTCCCGCCAAGCTCCATGATCTTCAGCACGATGACTCTTTTGTTGGAGGCAAATAGATTCTTTCTGCGGATGATGAACTAAGGCTATTTGATAGAGGTAGGTTTGTCTAGCCGCACTCCATTGTTCTTGATCTTCTGCTTTTAATTTGAAAACTGAGGCCCATTATCAGTCACGACTAGTAGTCCAAATTTGGTGAAGATGCTCTCGTAGACAAAGTTCTTTATGCTTTTGGCTATCGCTTTGCTCGACCCACTTTGTTCAATAGTGAACCATGATATGATTAGCCTCCGCTGTCGGAGAATGGCCCGATTCAGTCCAAAGGCCTCAACGATGTGATCGGCTGGTATATGCGGGCTGTCGGGAAACTCGAGAATGGGATTGGCAGGCTTTGCATCCGACTCCTCAGCTCCGATTATCGAACTGTTGGCCAATAATAGAATATCCCTGTCGAAGCCAAGCGAGATTTGATCCAGCAACCGGCTACCACATTACCTCGAGTGTAGTTCAATTATCATTGCCTCAATTTTTGTGGTTGTGATGCATCGCAAGCTGTACAACTTCTTGTTCTTGTAGAGTGTTCCTTCGTGGCGTGGATAAAATCAAAGACCTTTGTGCTCTGAATAAATTACCTCTGTAATCGAGATAGCGACCGAATTGTTCTTCTTTTCCAGCGAATGTGTTGCATAAAAGAAAAAAACCTCTATACCTCCTAAACTGAACCTTCGGCAAGGTTCCACCTCCGGTCAGCCTCCGGTGGCCTCTACGAGCTCCGCTTTCTTTTATCTCGACCTCCTACCTCCGGTGGATTTGACGTACCTTCGGTGTCCTCTAACGAGATCAACCTCCGGTGCGTGGAACCTCTAACGAGGGGCTCATTTCTCCTCCGGTCAGCCTTATCCTCTTAACAAAACATCTGAATCTGGCCGCGAAGCTGTTCTTCTTTTACGAAAAATCATCTTCTATGTGGCTTGCAGGTACACACTCCGTGTCAAAGATTTTGCGTGAAAACATACATGGTTTATGATTTTGTCTTTCTTTTGAATTGAAGCAAAGGTTTAATTTTGAGAATTCCTACTGCAAACAGGGAAACCATTGGAAAATTGGTTCCATTCTATTCCTATGGTTTTGTCTAAAGCTTATGTAACAAAGGAACTAGGGATTCGCACTAGCTTCTATACCTTAGAGACTAATGCCTAAGGATTCGTATATCGTATATACTAATGCCTAACTACAGGTACTCTGTTCTGTATTCTTTCGGAAGTCACGAAACTCAATCTACCCAAGAAGCAAGAAGAAGTCGATGAAGACGATTGCGATTGGGTCGGATTCAAAAAGCTGCCTTCTTGTATTAGGTGATGACGTTGTGATCGCTGATAAGCAGGATGCTAATCTATATGCATCCACATTGGATAAGTGAGAGGTTCAGATTAATCTGGCAAAATTGAGACAATCTCAGACTGGTTGCATGGAATGAAATCAGCGTTTTCTGGTGTAGCCCGTAGGCCTTTGGTGCGGCTCTGAGTCGGTTAGATCATTCTAAGAAGAAAGAAGAACAAAACAAAACTCCGGTGAAGACCGTGAAATCGAACAACCCGCAAGCGGAGCTCCCCCCTGCCCCCGAAGAAGAAGGAAGCACTTTTATAGTAGGAACTCTTGTAGTCTCAAATGCGGAACTGAAAGAATGGTTAGCTTGTAGATCTAAATAAGAGACAGTCTAGCGTCGGATTCCCTGGGCTGATTTGAACGGTCATTGGAACTCTCTCTTTCTTGAACAAGAAAATCTTGTTTTGGACTCAAAATGATCACTGAGATTTGTGCTAGTCGGGGCGAACTTCTCATGTGCCGGGAACGGATGTTGTGGTGTTCTCGCTTTCTTCTTTAGTGGAGTCAGAATCTGACCTACCGGTGGATCTCCATAAACCTCCGGTGGATTCGCTACTTCTGTACCTCCTCAAGGTTGATCTTGAGCAAAGCTCAAGGCTCTGAAAGATAAAGCCTTTTTTTTTATCAGAAGAACATTTATTCAGAGTTGGGAACCTGGATCTGGAGAAAAGTGGGAAGTATCTACCAACTGTGGCTGGTCATCTTAAGAACATCTGAATCAGTCTTCTATGCTTTTAGATATGGATGGAATCTCAGACTGAACCATGCCCACAGAAAGATGAGTTCAATTCTGGCCAGACAGGGAAAAGGGCTACGTTGTCCCGAATAGAAAGTTTATCACGCTTGCAGAGAAGACCATCTTTCCTTAGACATGGAAAAGGTTGTCTGCTTCCGCTTCGCTCTCTTATGTCAGTCGAGAAACCGAGAAGCCCCAGAAGTGGGAAACGGCTGCTAATGAGCTGAACATCGACATTGAAATCACTGAATGTCAGGCCGCGACTTTTGTTATTCATCTTCTCACAAGGCTCTGAAAGAGGCGTCAAGAAGTAGCGGATGATGTTCTTCATCTTAAGATAAAGCATGTCTCAATATTCTTTGAATTTCTTATGAATGTTTCAGATGTGAAAAAGAAGAACAAAACCATGGAGGTTAATTTATGATATCTCAATCTTGATCTGCAATACATATATGATGTAGTAGATCCGGCTTACTCTTTCTTTTCAAAATCAAAACGAGATCAAGATAAAAGAAAGCGAAGGCTGACCTATTGTTTAGGCCACCGGAGGTTGATCTTAGGTTTTGTTATTCTTTAAAAATCTTGAATTTAGAAGAACAAGACGGTCACTGGTATCTTGCTATTGTATTTAGTGAATAGGGCCCAGCGCAAGCAAGCATCTCATCATCTCCCTTAGCCGGAGCGGGAGCTGACTGCCAGATTCCAGTACCGAGTTTTAGTTTTGAATTAAGAATTTCATGTTACAAAACAAGAGTCAAGTTCGTTGAAGCATTAGTTTGAGAGTACTCAACATCTGAACTCACGGAAGCCTCCGGCATACCACTCTCGAGTACTACCCCCGCGAACCCCGAACCCTCTTAGCTTACTATTCGAAGAATCGATGAAGAATCGCCTGAGGTGGATTCTACCTCTAAAAGAACCTACCGCCGATGCGTGGAACCTCTTAGCTCGAGCTAAACCTATTGCGAGATCAACCTCTTCGAGCCGAGGGGCTCATCTCACCTTCGTTTGACTTCTGACCTACCTCAAGGTTGATCTTGAGCTCGAAGGTTGATTGAGACGAAGGAGATGAAGCCTTGACTGAAAGTCAAGATCAACCTTCGTCTCATTTCTCCTCCGGCAAGCCTAAGTTCAGTAGCGACTCTGCTACTGCTCCCCTAGAGCCGGAACATCTTTCTCTAGTGTGAGTGAGGCTGACCGGAGGCCCACAGCCTGAAAGTAGGATTTTGCTTTCAGAACCTCGGGGCGAGCTCGAAGAGGTTTAGCTCGAGCGAAGAGGTGGAACGCCACAAAGTAGCAAGGTAGGAAGAAGCGGAGGATAGGTGAGATGCCAGTCGGCGGAGGTGTAACCGTAGCGAAGCGAAGGTTGAGAGGTTTGTTCTTCTTTTTTAGGAGGTTGAGTAGCACGAGGGAAAGATCTTTTTTTGCCTCAGGCTTCTCAGCAGGCAGAATCCCTGGTTCAAATAAACACGATGAAAACTCTAATGGAAAAAAGGTCTGCACAAGCCACCTGTATCCTAGAAGCAAGAGAGTCCGCGTGATTACCAAGATTCATTATGTAAGGACCGCTTTGCATTGAATCAAATTCACGGGTAAACGATGGCCTGACTGACTGAACTACTTGCCTACTGCTTGAGAAGATATGTGTGAGTCACGCTTCTGGATCAAAAGTGAAACGGACAAAAGAAAGATTGACTTCAACAAGAAGTTGACGTTCTTTCTAAGAGCCTGTGAACTACTTGCCTACTGCTACCTTTTCAGATAAAGAAGGATCAGATCTTGACTTGAATTAGTTCATTAGCTTTAGGCGCCATTTAGGCCCCCAGTTATAAGAGGCCGCGAAGCTCCAGAATAACAAAAATCTTAATCAGTCTTTAACTTCAGAGTTGATTCTAGACCCTTTTTGCCCATGGTTTTGTTGTTCGGCCAAGTTCGAAGCCTCCGTATTAGTTCAATTAGGGGTTAGGGTGCCGGTAGGTAGAGGTTTATAGAACAACCTCAGATCAACCTCCGGTGCGTCTCGCACCGAGCTCAACCTTCGGTCAGGTTGATCTTGAGCAAAGCTCAAGGCTCCGGTGGCCAGATTCTTCTTTTTTCTTTTATGATTTTCTTAGACAGATCAACTTCTTTTATAGAGTTGTCTAATGTGTTATGTTCGACGAAGCTTTTGTTATTATCTGAATTTGATAATTTATGTAATTCTGAGCTATTTAGAGCGAAGGCTTACCGGAGGTTGAGTTGCCGTAGGCTTTAGGCTGACCGGAGGTATTGAAGTAGCGAATCCACCTTAGGTTGATCTCGAGCAAAGCGAGAGGCTTGAAGGAGGTCAAGTTTAGGCTGACTGGAGGTACAGAAGTAGCGAAGTAGGAGATTCAGATACCTGACCTAGGCCGCATCAGAAAGAGTCAGGAGTTGGGAGTGAGAGGCAAGATCTAGTAATTCACGAAGGTCGAAGTGAATTGTTTTGTTATTAGAAACCAGTTCAATCTAATTTCTAAAGAAACTATCCAAAGCCTTGGTTGTTAGCAAATTAGAATTGAGAAATTACCTCAGGCGATTCTTCGAGCAACCAAAATCTGAAAAAGAGTTGTGACCCTTGTCAACCTCTTCGAGATACGCTGGCGCGGCCTTTTGTAGATTGGCGAGTAGCTGTCAAAAGTGGGTTTTTCTTTGACTCGTGGAAATTTCTCTTTCTTAGCGATCAATTACTTTTTGGGGTTTAGCTAAAGAAAAGATTAGTAGCGAATAGAAGCTAAAATTAGTTAGAGTTGGAAGTTTAGAGTCACGTAGTTACTAAGGTAGGTAAACGAGTGATGTAGTTAGGTCAAAAGGCTGATCTCTTTCAGAGCCTGAGATATATATAAAACTTGCACTCGACCAAAACAGAAGAGACAACGACGAACCGCAGTCAAAGTTTAGCATAAAATCAGAACAGGCCAGCACGCGGACATCTTCTTCTAAAGAAGTACGCTTCTAGGCTTCTCAGATTTTAGATTCGAATTCTCAGATTCTAGATATATTAGAGATTTCGCTCAATCTATAGCCTCCCATTCTATCTGCTTCACACATACAATTCAAACTGTACTTCTAAATCACATAAGCAAACCCGTGTTAAAGACGCCGCATCGTCACAAAACAATTGGTCAAAAGAAGAAGCTCTTCGAAGAAGCGAAGAATCGCCTTGTGGTTTATAGCCTTTGGAGCGTTTAGTTGCCGAAGGTTGAGAGGTTATGTAGCTGCCCCTTTTCAGTGCTTTCACGTTGATCCGGAAACGGAATTATCCAAGAGGACCGAAGGTAATGTAATGGCTCGTCCCTATCAATTTTTCCATTGGTAGTGACTAACGCATCTAATGGTGCTGGTACTGTTCGTTTACCCGGACCTAGGTCAGTCTATAGTGCTATATCCGAACCTGTAGCGATAGTGAGTCATCCGATGAGGCAAGAGCATTTTCTTGGACTATATTAATCTATTCTTCTTATTAAGAGAAGAACAAAACCTGCCGGGGCTCACAATCCGCTTCGCGGCCTTCGGTAGCCCTATTCTAGCGTTGTCAAAGTCAATGTTGACTGAAATTCAAAAGAAGCTATCTTGAATAAGCTCAGTAAGTAACGTAACCTCAACTTTCTTTATCTTTGCCGAAGTAAACCGTTATCTCGCTCTTCGTAGTTCGTAGATAGTCGAGAAGAGAAAAGAGGAGCATCTACTTGTGGAAAAGCCAAGCAAGGAGAGAGTAATTCCAGACCATAGAGTCAGTCGCCAGTAGAGTCAGTCAGCTTCATATTCAGAGTCAGAATAATTAGAAGACTAAAGGCTCTGGCTCCTCTATAAAGACTGATTAAGATTTTTGTTCTTTTATGATTTTCGCTACGAGTTTCCTGGAGCCTCGAATTGTTCTTGTTATTGGTAAGCTTCAGAATCGGATTAACCTTAAGAAGAATAGGCTTCAGAATCAGAAGAGGCTGACCGGAGGTGGAACTTTGAGGCTTGAGGAGGTACAGAAGTAGCGAAGCGGAAGAAGTCTTCTCTCGGAGAGAGAAACCTGCCGGTGGATTCGACTTCTCCTTCGAATAACAAACCTCTCAACCTTCGGTCAGCCTTCGGTGGCCTTTGCTTCGCTAACCTTAGCTCCTTATCAGTCGCTCCTTCCTACTGAATAACTCAGCCTCCTAAAGCCTTTGCAGAAAAATCAGGCAAGATCTCAGAATTAATGTAATATATATAAATTAATTGTTTAATAGGGACTTGGAATCCTTGGAACTAAGAACTACCATTTACATGATCATGTTGACTAGGGCACCGGAGGTAGGTGCAAACTTTAGGAGATCAACCTAGGAACAACACCTGGGGCATTGAACACCTTTCGCTTTGCTCAAGATCAACCTTGCCGAAGGTCGAATGTGAATTGTAGACGAAGAAGATCTTTTAATTGAATCTTCTTTTAATTAATTGAACTCAGAACTCAGAAGGGTCCCAAGCGATGGAAACCGTAGCTCTTGTTATTCTTCTCCTTTGGAGCGTTTAGGAGACGAAGTGGAATCCACCTTAGGTTGATCTTAGGTTACACTTGAACTCAGAATAATAACAAAAGCTAAACCTTCGGCAAAGAATAACAAAAGCTACCTACCTGTCGGTGGCCTAGAAAGAGATAGGCGTCTCACCTAACTTCCTCGACCCTAGCGTGTGACCTTGAGTTGAGTAGTTTACTTAGTTCCTGAGCTAAGGTGAAAGGCCACCCGTTTGTGAGACGAGGCCCGTAGGTTTTCCGATGCGGCCTCAGCTCGCTGTCTCGTGAACAACGCTAGGTTCAGCTTCTTTTCTAATGATACTACATACGTGAAATTAGGTTCAATCATCGGAGCTTCACCTCAATTAACTAGGTTGACGAACTTACGCTAGTAACTAATTCTCCTTCTGACTATATATCATAGCCTACCCTAGCTAGATTCTTAGATTTATATAAACTCAGAACTTGAGTGAACTCAAACGCTCGAAACGCCCGCACTTCTTTGGCGCCTCTGTTTAGGCCTTTGCGCAAAGGTTTTCTCACCGTTAATAACTTTGAAGTTTTCAGTCGCAGCCTTCAA